CGACGGTCTCGAAAATTATTCTTTAACCGTTTTCATTGGTATCGCTTTCAATCTTTTTAATGGAGACATAATTCTTTTTATACACATATTGCAGAATTACTAGAAAGAAAACTATAGTTTAATTTTTAAATATAGCCATTTAATTTATAGTACATTGAAGTATGAAGATAAGGTCTAATAATTTCTACTAAATCTCTCATTGATGATTTAGAAATATAAATATTATATTGATTTAATACACCAGTTTTTATAATTGATGTTTTTAAATTGTATTTTGTTCTTAATATTTCTGCTAAATTTTTTACTTCAACAAATGAAAAGTTATTTGTACCTATTTTTAAACCAGAAGATACTTTTACTCCGTCATCCATAATAAAAATGGATAGAGCTAAAGGACTTAAATATTTTTCAATATTAATAGGCACTATCTTTTTATTTTCAAAGTAAAAAGCTTCATGTATTCAATTAAAACTTGTGAATGTATAAGTTTTAAATCTAGAAATATATATTAATTTACCTCTTTTACCTAATCTTGTAGTTATAGTAGGCGCACTACAATAACCAGATTTGCTTAAATAATTATGAAGCCACAATAAGTAATGAGAATTAAAATGTTCTTGTTGAAAACAAATTCTAGTCCCATTTCCATGTTGTTCTGCATAAGCATCCCCTAATAAAGATCCCATTAATATACAAAGAATATCATAATTATGTGGACCTATTCTACTATGAGATTTAATTTTAGGGGAAATAAAAGGTAAAACTGTACAAAAATTTAAACTGTTTGATTCTATAATAAAATTATTAAACCATTTCGGGCAAAATAAAATACCCCATAAACTCATTTGTCCATATGGTAATACATATCCTAAAAAGGCTGTAGCCATCATTACTATTAAAATAATAACTCCTATTGCCCATAATAATACTCTTGGTGATTTATATGATCCGTAATATAATCCTCTAGCTATGTGTGCATATACAAAAATAAAGAAGAATGAAGCAACATTAGCATGAGTATATCTTACTGCCCAACCATTATTTACATCTCTCATTATATGTTCTACAGAATTAAATGCAAAATCTACATGTGGTTGATAATGCATTGCTAAAAAGATACCAGTTAATATTTGTAATATTAAACAAGTACCTAATAATGACCCAAAATTCCATAAATATGATAAATTAGCGGGTTGTGGTGAATCAATGATGTAAGAATTTATAAGTCTAAGTAATATATGCGATTTAAATGCCCTCACTTTGTTTTGTTTTTTAAATTAAAAAAATTTATTTATTTTTTATAGTTAATTTTTATTTATATATATTTTTTATAAATAAAATAATTGTTGTTTACTATACCAATATAACTATATTTTTTTGTTTGTTTTTTAATTTGATTTGATTTTATTTATTTCTTATAGTTTATTAATATTTAAAATAAGTAGACTTTATTCTTTATTTTATTTATATTACTACTTATACAAAGATTCTTTCTTTGATTATTATTTTGTTTTTTGTTTTTTTGTCTTAGAGGAAAGGAATTTTAATAAATTAATTTAAATTAAATAAATTTTTATTAATTCTCTTTCCCCCCTATACACTGTAACAAGAAAATGTTTCTAGTTTAAGCCCAAGAAGAATCGAACTTCTACAGATTCCTTATCAAGAAATTATTCTACCTTTAAATTATAGGCTTAAATTATTATAATAAAATATTTATAATAATATTATGGTATTATTAATTAATTATTTTTATTTTATTTTGTTTTGTTTTGTTTTGTTAATTCCAATAATTGCGTTAAGGACAAAACTACTTCTTTTATATACAAAGATCTGCGTATTTTTAAAGGGGAATTAATAAAAATTATATTAATAAGGTGCAATATCAAAAGCAACTAGAATACTAGGTACTAATATAATAAATGCTACTACTACAGGTAAAAGATTTAACCAACAGAATTCAATTAATTGATCATATCTTAATCTAGGTAAAGTAGCTCTAAACCAAACAAACATAAAACAGAAAATACAAGTTTTTAAACCTAAAATAATAGATTGAACATTAAAGAAAGTATCATTCACTATTAAGTTAGGGAAATTATAACCACCTAAGAATAAAATAGCTGTAATACAACTAAATAATACTATAGAACTATATTCTGCTAAGAAAAAGAATACAAATATAATAGAACTGTGTTCAGTAAAGAATCCCGCTACTAATTCTGATTCAGCTTCTTGTAAATCAAAAGGAGTTCTACTAGTTTCAGCTAAAATAGAAATAAAATAAATAATAAAAACTGGTAGTAAAGGAACTATAAACCATATAGCTTGTTGACTTTCTATAATTTTTGTGAAATTAAAAGATCCTGTTAATAAAATTATTATTAATATAGCTGAACTTAAGATTAATTCATAACTTATCATTGCTGCTGTTGATCTTAAACTTCCTAAAAAAGCATATTTAGAATTAGCTGACCATCCTGCAAATAATATTCCATAGACTCCTAAAGAAGATAAAGCTAAAGTATATAATATTCCTAATGGAAAATCAAATAAAGTTAAACCTTCTCCAAAAGGAATGATACCCCAACCTAATAAACTAAAGATTAGTGTAGATACTGGTGCTAAATAAAATAATATTTTATTTGATTGAGATGGTATCACCGTTTCTTTAAGTATTAATTTTAAAGCATCGGCAAAAGGTTGTAATACTCCGTAGTAACCTACTGTATTTGGTCCTACTCTTCGTTGGTGGGCTGCTAATTGTTTTCTTTCTACTATAGTCATAAAAGCTACTGAAAGTAAAACAGGTAATAAAACTAATAATACATCTATTAAATTTATGATGATATTAATTATATTTAAGATTAAATCGTATTGAATCATGTGTTTTTATTTTGTTTTTTTATTTAAAAGAATTTTATTTATTTTTTTATATTATTATCTTAGATTTATATTAGTCTAATTTTAGACTGTAATATTTGTGTTTTTTAAGATATTTTATATTATTTGTATATATATATTGGATATATATTTAAATTGTCCAAAGTGGCTTTTACTCGAAAATACTATTTAAAAAAAAATTATAATTATTACTCCCTACTAAAGAATAGTATTATAATTTTATACACTGTAACAAAAAACAAAAACAAAAACAAAACAACAAAACAAAAAAGGACTATAATTTAATCATAAAATTATTATTAATTATTATATTTAATTAAATTAAAATAAATTTTAATTATTTTAGAGAAATTATAGTTAAAGCTAGAGTTAAGAAGGAATCGAACCTTACCATAAACTTTGCAAATTTACTACAGAACCAACTATAAACTTAACTCTAAATAAAACACAAAACACAATACAATAAAAATGAAATAAAATAAAAATAAAGAATATAAATGAATAAATCTAATAAAATTATAATTCTTAAAATAATTTATTTTTTAATATATATACTCTTTCTTTTATTTATAAATTTATTCCTGATTATTTATTTAATTATTAGCCTTATAATATATAAACATATATTACTACTCCCTAAAATTAAAGGGGAGGAGGGGGGAACTTTACAATAATTAAAAAAATTATTTCTTCTTTCCACATTTCTTTTTTAAATTAAATTAAATTAAATTAAATTAAATTAAATTAAATTAAATTAAATTAAATTAAATTAAATTAAATAAAGGATTAATATTAAATAATATTAGTTATTTCATCAATTATTAAAGTAGTCATAATAAAGCAGTAATAATTAACAAAAAGTAAATAAATTCCCTAATACAAATAATATTATTATTGATATTAATACATATATTATTAGATTATTAGCTATATTATTATATTCTTTACCTATTATTATTGTTTTATTTATTTTATCTTGATATTTATTAGGTACAAATTTATTTATAATATATAATATCATTCGATTTACCGCTTTGTTATTATAGGTATTTGTAATTATTAATAATAACAATAGACTTAAAAATAAAAAGATTTCTAACACATTTAATGTTATTAAATCTCCTAAGATATTTATTAATGGTATAGAATCATTTTCTAATGGACTATTAATAAATACATCAACAGGTGATGGTATTATATTAACGTCAGGATTAGAATGTTCACTGATTCTAACTGCTAAATCTAGAGTGTTTAATATATCTTTATTACTTATTAAAGCTTTACTTATATGAATAACTAAACTTACTACTCCACTAGCTACTCCCGCAATACATCCTATTAAAGCTAATCTTTGCATAAGAGGTAAACCAACAGTTGCTCTTATCATAGCACTTGCAGCTGCCCCACCAGCACTGGCCGAACTTAAAGAAGATGCTACATTTTTTAAGATGTCATAAGAAAGTGTTAAAACAGCAGTATAAATGTTTCCATATAAATCCATAGTAAGTTTATAAGTCTCTGTATGTTCGCAATAAATAGTTCCTATTACTACTAAAAAAATACAAATAACTGTGATAAAATAAAAAAATATAAAACTTATAACAGTGTTTTGTATAAATCTAATTATAGTATTTTTAGAATATTTAATATTATTAAATATAAAATAATATACAATAAATGAGGTAGAAAAAATAATAATCATAGTTATAATATGTTTTGGATCTAAATCTAAATATTTAAGACTTAAATAAATTAAACCAAAAACAAAAAGAATAGCAAACATATTTACAAAATGATAACAAAGAAAACCAAAATATATCTGTGTAGAGAATCGGTTACAGTAAATATTTTTTATTATGTCTAATTTCTTTAATAAAAAAGTTAGTGTGATTATAGATAATAAGTTTTTAAAAAATTTTAACATTTTTTTTTAATTAGAAATAAATAAAAAACTTATTACTATAAACTAGTCAGCTCTTTATTACTTAGATGTTATAATACTAACCATCTAATTGAATTTATATTCAGATTTGATCTTTATCAGAATTGAACTGATACTTGCTTCTTGAAGGGGAGCCGTACGAACCACTATACTAAAAGACCTAATTTTATAATAATGAATATTAAAAGGTAATGTAAAAATAAAAATATACCAGTATTATATAAATAATGGATATTATTTTTTAGATATATAATAATATTCTCTTTTATATACTTTTTCATGTCTATACTAAAAATATGAAAATAAATAAAATATATTATATTAATATAAAAATCATTAGTATTATTTACTTTTTTAATGTTACCTTCCTTTATATTGCTATGACTATCTGTTACTTTATGTTTAGACAATAAGAAACTAAATATTAAAAATAATATAATTAACTATAATACTTCATTTGAAATATAAATTAAAATTTATTTAAATAAATGAAAAGAATTATATTACCCAGATATTATGAAGGTTACAATATATAAAGAATATAAGTTTATAAATTTAGAGTATGGAATATGTATTATTTATTTATAATTTTTATATCATATTATTCTCTTTTGGAATCGAACCAAAATTGACATTTTAGAAGAATGATGTTCTACCATTAAACTAAGAGAATTAAATTTTAAGAAACTATAAAAACTACTATTTATTTATTTATTTATTTATTTATTTATTTATTTTATATTATTAAATTTTATTTTATTTTTATTTTTATTTTTATTTATGAGATATAATAATATATTATTTTTATATTTTTATTTTTATTAAAATAAATAAAATAAATAGGGGAATGTTATAATATTTAATTAAGATTTATTATTTAATTTTACTATAAACATTCTAATAACTTGTTGTAAAGTAAATAAAGGTAAAAAGTATTTAGATAAAACATAAATTAAAACAAATAATACTACAAATGAAAAGTATAATTGATTTAAAAAGTAAAAAGGTATTAATTGTGGCATAAGTTACTAATAAAATAAATGCTCTTATTAAAACTAAGAACTATCTCTTTGCCGCCGGCAAAACACAAATTGAGATAATGACATACTCTTTTATTTTTTATTTAAGAAAGGGAACACCAACATTTAAACTATTATAATAAAAGCGGATTATATGTCTTAATTTTATTTATATAATCTTATCTTTAATGATATAGGAAATATAACAATAAATAGAATGAAAAATAAGTGAGATAAAAACAAAAAGGATATTTTATTTTTCTATTTATATTTATAGGGGCCCTTTAAGCTAATTAAGCTTTCTCTAGCCCAAATTCTATAGGGGTACCCATAGGATTAATCTACTAATTGAATCAACTTCGATTAATATGTCTTATGGACTAGTTGAAATAAGAAAAAAATTAGAAAATTATTTTATACCTATAGGGATAACTATAGATAAAATAACAAATAATATAAAGATAATAGATAACAAGATAGTAATATATGTATGAGATATAAATCTATCTTGATCTTCTTCTTTCATTCTACTAATTTCATAGGAATTCAAGAAGTATTTTTTTATAAATGAAGGAAGATATTTAGGGAAAACCGGTTCTTTCTCTAATTTAGAGTATTTCTCTAATAAGTAAAGCATTAAAACTTCTGATAAAATGCTTAAGAAAATCATAAAAATTAAAAAGATTTTCATATATACAGAACTAATATTTATAACTAAATAAAAATAATAGCCTACTACATCCCAATGTAAAAAAGAAATATAACAAATAACAGCAAGAATTGCTAAGACAAAAAATCTTACATATTTAGTATTCGACTTTAAGAATGTAAATAAAAATAAGAATGATTTATCATTATTACCCATGGCTATATCATGACTGATACTAATGTTAATAGTACGAGGAAAAATATATTTATACGCCTCAAAAACACCTTTTAGACCGACAATTACGAATACAGAACCAAACATAGCAAATCGGTGTCTTCTTAACGCAAACAGCTGTGACATTTTAAGTCTACTTTTTTCATCGGTGTATTTTTTTAGCTGATTTTCAGCATAACGATCATAAACGTTCATTACACCTTTGTACATCATCAATTGACTCATACCTGTAATGATCAAATCGGAGTAAGGCAATACATTTTCAGTTGTTTTTACTATTACTTCAGGAAGATTACCGTATATTTCTTTAACCTTAACTAAGTCTAGGATAAATTTTCCATCTTCGGTTACTTGCATGATAGATTGGGTAACATTAGGACCAGATAACTCCGATTTAACTATAGAAGAGTATTCTTTATTTATAAGAGCTATATTATCTGTAATTACAGTAGGCACTTCACCTTCAGGAGATTCAACTTTATTAAGTTTTTCTGCCAGAAATGCAATATATTTTTCATAATGAGTATCCCCTGGCATATCTTTAATGCTTTCCTTAATTTCTGGTGATAGATTATCTAAGCTTTTAAAGACAGCTCCTCTTATTGTATCCATTAATTTTTTGTTTTCAAAAAAGGTTTTTACTCTCTCGTCCGTAAAAAAGTTAGGGAACATTTCTTGGAACTCAGTATAGCTATCGTTTACATAAGGTTCTGACGAGGAACTATCTTTAATACTTTTTAATATGTCTAGCCCTTCCAATAGAGAATCGTAATTGGCTGCAGGCGGTCCATAAGTTACAGTATTTATATTTGGATTGTTATCCATATGTAAAATAGAACTAGTATGTATGCCTCTAATATGAGAAACAGATTTATTGTTTACTTTTTTTAATAAACCACTATGGTTCAAATGAAATTTTAAATTTGGTTTAGTAATATTATTGTTATTTGTACTTTTACCATTTGTAAAGGGGATTATTAACAATAATAAACTTGCTAAATAAATGATTAACAATCTAATTTCATTTAAAATAGAAGTATCTAATAGAATAGGTGAAAATACTAAAAATACTAAAGATAATAAACCTAAAGTAATATATAAAGAATAAGTAGTAATAACTCCTGTATCTAATTTACTAATATTATTACCTGTATTATTTAAAGTATTACTTAAACCATAAGGTCCTACAAATTCTATAACTCCTCTATCTAATACTTTACTTATAAAGTATCCTAATTGTAATCCTCTACCTATGAAGTAATAATTATAAATTACATCAAATAAATATTTACCATTTAAGAAAGTATAAATTTTTCTAATAATAGCACTATCCATAAAGAATAAATGAGGTGTAAAGTGATATAAATATACAGCTAAAACAGCTCCTAATAAAGATAAAATACTAGGTAATAATTTAACTAATCTATCCATAGAGAATTCAGCTTCAACCATATTAATATGATTAGGATGAATAAAGATAGAATTACCAAAGAAATCCGTACCAATTCCTACAAATAAATCAGAGAATACATAACCAAAGAAAATACTAAATAAAGCTAAAATAAATAAAGGTATAATCACAGCTAAACTAGCTTCATGTGAGTGTAAATAAGATGTTTTAGGTCCGTTAGGTTTAGTTAAGAAAACTAATGAAATTAATCTAAATGAATAGAAAGCAGTTAAACCAGCAGTTAAACTACCTAAAATAAAAGCAAAAGTACCTTCAAAGCTATATTGCGCAAAAGCTAATTCAATAATTAAATCTTTACTATAGAATCCAGTTAACCAAGGTGTAGCTAATAAAGATAATGTCCCTACTAACATCGCAGTATAAGTAAATGGTAAGAAATTAATTAAACCTCCTAATCTTCTTACATCTTGTTGATCTGAGAAACTATGTATTACAGCACCTGCTCCTAAAAATAATAAAGCTTTAAAGAAAGCATGGTTAACTACATGCATTAAAGCAACATTATATTGACTTAGACCAACAGCCATTACCATATATCCTAATTGACTTATGGTACTGAAAGCAATAATTCTTTTTAAATCATTTTGAACTAATCCACATGTTGCTGCAAAGAAAGCTGTTGATGCTCCTACTAAAGTTATTACTAATAATGCTGTTGAACTATATTCTAAGATAGGTGAACTTCTTACTAATAAATATAATCCAGCTGTTACTAGAGTAGCAGCATGAATTAAAGCAGATACTGGTGTAGGACCTTCCATACTTCCAGGTAACCAACTATGTAAAGGAATTTGAGCAGATTTAGCCATAGCTCCACTTAATAATAATAAACCAATTATATCAATAGCTGTACTATTCATAAATGGTGCTAAACTAAATAATGTTGAATAATTTAAAGATCCAAATAGAGCAATTAAAGCAAAGAATCCTATACTTAGACCCATATCACCTACTCTATTCATAGTAAAGGCTAATATTGCTGCTTTATTAGCTTGTATTCTAGTAAACCAGAAATTAATTAATAAATAAGAAACAACACCAATACCTTCCCAACCAACAAACATAACAAAATAATTAGCACCTGAAACTAAAACTAACATAAAGAAAGTGAATAGTGATAAATAAGAGAAGAATCTTTGATTATGTGGATCTTCTGCCATATAATTAGTAGAAAAGATATGAATTAAAGAAGAGATATAAAGTACAGGAATAAACATAGAAACAGTTAATTGATCAAATAAGAATTCCCATTGAATACTTAAAATTTCTGATTCAATCCAACTACTTAAATTAATTACAACTGGAGAACCGCATAGTCCTACTTCATAAAAGGCGAAAGTGGCTAATAAAGAAGAGATAATTAGGCAAGTACATGTAATAAAGTGTGCACCTGTCACACCTATTTTTCTACCTAAGAATCCTGATACAAAACTTCCTAATAAAGGAAAAATTAAAATTGATAAATACATTTATGTTCTTAAAGAGATATTTCCTCTTAATCTATAAAAAGCGACTAAAATACTTAAACCTATAACTGATTCTGCTCCTGCAATAGAAATAATAAAAATACTAAAATTTTGTCCGATAGCATCGTCAAAACTAAATGAACTTATTAAAACTAATAAGGTTACAGCTAATAGCATAATTTCTATCGCTATTATCATTAATATTATGTTTTTTCGATTTAAAATAAATCCTAAAACACCTATTAAAAATAAAAATAAAGATAAATTCATAGGTTAAAAATATTTTTTAAATTTCCTTAGGGTACCGGTGATATGATAAGAAAATGAAATTATTAAAATTTCACTTTATAAATTATAATAATAAAAATAATATGTCACCCTTATTATTATAATTTAGCTATTTTTTCTATTTAATTTTTTATTTATTTTAAAATTATATTAAATGAGATTAAATTATATTATACTATATTTTATTGTATATAAATAATATTATAATTTTTAGAAAAATAGGGGAAAATTTAATAAATTATAAAGACATATGTTATAATAAATTATAGTTATACTACTTTATAAGTTTTAGAATTTACTCCCTCTTTTAGGTTTAATTTAATTTCCACCCCAGTAATATACTGCTATGAATAAGAATAACCAAACTACATCAACAAAATGCCAGTATAAAATACTTGCTTCATATCCTATATGGTGACTATTTGTTAAATGATAATTTATTATTCTGAAGAATCCTACTGCTATAAAGATTGTTCCTACAATTACATGGATTCCATGTAAACCAGTAGAAGCATAGAATGTTGTACCAAATACTGAATCAGTTATAGTAAAACTAGCATTAAAATATTCCACATATTGTAAAGCAGTAAAAATAATAGCTAAAATAATAGTTAATAAACCTCCTATTATAGCTTTTTGTCTATCTCCTTTTATTAAAGCATGGTGTCCATAAGTAATAGTTGATCCACTACTTAATAATAAGAAAGTATTTAATAAAGGTATTCCAAAAGCTGATAAAGCTTCTATACCTTGAGGTGGCCATACTCCTCCAATTTCTATACTTGGACTTAAACTAGAATGGAAAAAAGCCCAGAATACAGAAAAGAAAGCAAATACTTCACTTACTATAAATAAAATAACTCCAATTGTTAATCCTTTTTGAACTTGAGTAGTGTGACATCCTAAATAAGTAGCTTCTAAAATGATATCTCTAAACCATAATAACATACCTAAAGCTGTTGAAGCTAATCCTAAAAAAAATGTAAAATCACCGTATCCATGCATTGATAATACTGCACCTAATGTTAAACTTAATAAAGAAAAACTAACTAGGATAGGCCAAGGAGAAATAGTTACTAAATGATATGGAAAAGTTTGAAATAAGTTTCTATTTATATTAAGTAACATATCTTTATCTGTTGTTTTATCATAAGGTATATTTTTTATGATTTTGTTTCATATTTTTATTTTATTTTATTTTCTTTTTTAAATTTTTAAATTAAATTAGAGTAATACATATTGAAAATATAAAAATAAGGATAAATATAAATAATATTATAATTTTTATTTTATTTTATTTTATATTTGTGTTTTTCAATATTATTAAACTATTTTATTAATTTAATACTATTGCTTAGTTTAATATTGATTTCTCAATACTAGTTCTTTTATATCGATATTAATGCATTAACATTTTTTGGTTTATTATTATTATTACTATTATTATTTTTATTATTATTATTTAAAATAGTAGGATAACCTTCAAATTGAATACCAACAGGATATTTAACTAATAACAAAAGAATAAAGTGAATTAACATCATAACAATTAATATTTTCACGATAAGGAATATACATATCAGTACTTCCACCAGTATAAGATTCTTTAATAATATAAAATACTTTACCTCTAGTAATAAGTATTTAATGGTAAAATTTGTTTTCTATAAATTGCAAAAAGAAAGACTTGATATAGTAGTATAATCTTCAATATTTAATTTCCATTTTAAATAAACAAGAGTTTTGAAATGAATTAAATTTTGATAAAGAACATAACAATCATTTTTACAATAATCAACTATTAATTCTTTCCATTTAATGAATGCGAATTTAACATCTTTATTATAATGATTAGTATTTTCATGAGAATAATATTTTTATTTTATTTTATAGTAGCATTAAAAAACAAAAACAAAAAACAAAATAAATAAATTAATAAAACAAAAATAGAGTATAATATCTAATTAACTCTTTTCTTTCATTAATTAATAATTATTTTATATAATATTATATTTTTTAATAAAGATTTAAATAAAAATATTTTTATTTATTATTATGTATAAATTTATTATACTGAATATATAGAGAAATAATAGTAATATTTAGTTTAAATAAAGCTAAAAATATAAAAATATCAAAATTTAAATTGGTATGGTACTATAATAAAAAACCAAAAATTTAATGATATAGCAAAAGTAAATAAAAAGTAATAACAATTATTAACATCCAGTCTTAATAATAAATTAGTAATGCTAAACTAAATATTTTACAATACTTTCATTTGCATCCTATTTAGAAATGTTCTATTTCTTATTAATTATTAACTATCATATCTAAATTAAAAATTTAGAAAACTAGTTAATAAGATAGTATCTAGGGGATAGTTTCCTGCTTAATATTCATTCAGCGCTTATCTATCATGTTTGTGGCTACCCAACTATGCTTTACTTTTTTTATTAAATAATATAAAATAAAAAATAGATAAACAATTGGTACACTAGAGAAACACAGCCTATTGATCCTTTCGTACTAGAAGGTCTGCCCCTTTTTACTATTTATCCCTCCAGAAGATAGGGACCATACTGACTCACGTCGTATTAAACCCAACTCGCGTAACCTTTTAATCGGCGAACAGCCGAACCCTTCCAAGCTTCTACCCCCGGAGGATAGGTTGAGTCGACATCGAGGTGCCAATCAGCCGGGACAATGTGTACTCTCACCAGCTATCAGCCTGTTCAAAAATGTTATCGTAAACTATTTAAAATTTACTTCTTACCTTCACAGGTAAGTTCAGACTATGTCTTCGTCTTATTAACTATAAAACAATTATAAAGAGAAATTAGGTAATTTATATGTCATTTCTTCCAATACGTAAGGACGTATTAATTGAAAAAATCTAGGATAACTTTGATCTTTAATAACAATAATTTTTTTATTTTTGTTATTTCTCACTTCACATAATAAATCAAATTTATTATTTATTTGATAACACATTTTTTCAACTTCTAAGTCTGTAAAACTATGAGTATTTAATACTACACTTCTATTCTTAGAGTTTTTATTGTAATCTAATTTTCCTCCGTCATCCATAAAACAATAAGCTAAACCTTTAGGAGTTAAATGATCCAGTAAAAGATTTTCACTTATGCCTTTTTTACCACCTTTATCTAATAGAAATAATTCAGCCAAATAATTAAAAGCCTTATGACTAAAGGTTTGAAAACCCCAATTTACAATAAGATTACCTTTAGGACTTAATCTTTCTTTTTTATGTGGTTGACTTAATACCCAATCATCAAAAAGGTTAAAGACATGCCGTACATAAGCTTTGTTTTTATCTCCCCATTCAAATTTAATTCTATAAGTTTGACCTTTATTTTGAGATTGTAGACTTGCGTCACCTAACATTAAACCAATTACGGCTTCTTTTTGTTCCATAGTTAATTCTATTAAACTATCTTTATAATCTTTAAGTTTAGAACTATTTGGTCCTAAACCTATGACTTCATTTTTTAATATGTTTTTCATTTTTATAATTATTTCATTACGTTTTATTATAATAAATATATGTTAGCAGCAGACTTATTATACTAAATTAATAATTTCGTAGTTCAATAAAGACGCCGGGCGCTCGTGGAAAGATTATTGTTTTACACTACTCACTTTCTAGTCGTTGAACGTTCTTACTTCGATTATTGTGTAGAAGTAAGCTTCGCTGCAAATTTACTTATTTTTGTTTTTAAATAAAATAAGTGGTCTTTGCAATTCACCCGGTTTATTACTTCTATTTTTCAATAGAAGAGGACAACAATTTATCCCTAGCGTAACTTTTATCGATTGATCCCCGTCTATTCCATAATATAGCGAAGGGTCACTATGCCCTACTTACGTATCTGTTCGACTTCTAAGTCTTTCAGTTAGGCATGCTTTCCGCCATTACGCCGATTACAACCTTTCTCACTGGTTGATTGATTTCCATTCAATTCTCTAGCTCTACCTTATGTTAATCAAAATACAAATAATGTACAAGCCATTATTTATATTAATACATAGTTTAAACATTTACTATGTTTTTTCTATTCTCTATAAAAAAATATAGAGAAAATAAAGAAAATATCTTTGGATGTACTTTGCTACTTTATCAAAGACGACCGCCCCAGTCAAACTGCCAATTAGCCACCTATCCCTTAAATGATTTATTCATTACAAGGTAAATATTAACCCAACCAAAGTCAGAAGGTATTCCATCTTTCGTCTATCGACATCCCTAATTCCTATTAACTAAGGTTGTTGTAGATCAATATGATAGCTAACTACAGTAAAGCTGCATAGGGTCTTCCCGTCCACCTGGAGGCAACCCGCATCTGCACGGGTAATTCAATTTCACTGAGCAAGTTGTAGAGACAGTGAGACCATCGTTACACTATTGATACCAGACCACATTTAATGGCCAATTTATTTTGCTACCTTTGGATCCTCATAGTTAAGACCGCTATTAACCAGACTTTCAATTAGTTACAGTTACCTATAACCTCTTTTATGTTAATGGCATTGGGCAAATTTCATCCAGAATACTATGATTTTTCATCATTGCTCTGAATTGTGTTTTTAGTAAACAGTCGGGGCCTCCGATTTTGTGCCACCCCTTTTTATTTTTTTTAGGGGTTCCTCTTTTCGTCAAACTTATGAGGAGAACTTGCCGAGTTCCTTAACAACTTTTAGCTCTACGCCTTAGTATTCTCTACTTACGAACCTGTGTCGGTTTAGGGTACGGTAGTGAAAAGAAAAAATAAATTTTTCTTACTAAATATTATTTTCCTGGTCCTCTTATTTAATATTATTATTTAGAGGACTTTCTATTTCATACTCATCAGCCAAAACTTTGGTTTTGGTCCTTAGAGGCCGCATTAACATAAGGCGGTTTAACCTTTCCTTATAACCCTTTCGTATTCGGCGAGAAGTATTATAACTTCTTTTTACGTTACTCATGTCAGCATTCTCTCTTCAGTGACCTAAAAACAATGAAACACTGTTTTATCATCAGTATACTGAATGTTCTACTACCTGTATATTGAATACGATATTGGTATTCAAAATAAACACGATATCGGTTGATTTTTTTAGACCCGTTAAATTTTTGGCGTAATATTCTAAGATTTGGCTGCTACGTTGTTACATTACGTTTATTAAAAGATAGCGACTACCAGGCTCACTTTACAGCTGCTTTCAATATATTACTTCCTTCATTTCACTTAAAAATCATTTGGGACCTTGTTTCGTGTTCTCGGCTGTTTCCGTCTTGACTACCCAACTTCGCATGAGCAGTCTGAATATCTAACATCAATTTATGTCATTCCGAGATTCTCTTCCATTGGTAAGATTTTCGAGGTCCCCGCAACCTAAACTTAGAAAGTTGGGAACTCAGTGCTGTACCACCATAAATCTTGTTTAGATGTCATACTTACATATGTTTCGTAGAAAACCAGCTATCACTAGGTCAGATTGGCATTTCACCGCTTCCTAAAACTCTTCGGAGAATTTTGCTACATTCACCCGTTCGATCCATTATAATCTGGTCTTAGGAAGATCACCTAGCTTCGGGTCTAATAGAAGTAACTTATCCATTACTATTCCTAGAAAATATTAAACTTCATTTTATTGAAGGATATCCTATTCATATTTAAAGATTTAAATATAAATACTATTAGCTAGTTAGTGTGGTCGCTTTCACTAAGGCTTTTAACCTTGCTACTCCTATTAACTTGCTGACCCATTATGCAAAAGGTACGCCGTCATTTATAATGATAAATTTCGACTGCTTATAGAGTTACTAATTCAACTGTTTCATTTATGTCTAATAATACATAGCTATTTCAAACTTTCCCTTACGGTACTTTTTCACTATCGCTAAATTTATAAATACTTAGCCTTAGAGGATGGTTCCCCTATATTCCAACAAGTTTACTCTCGTCGTACTTATTTTGGATTTCTTTTCTATTGAAAAGAGAAGTAAAGGTTAACATACAGGACTTATTTACCTTCTTTGGTTACTGGTCGGTATTTTTGTTAAAACTTTACATTACTTTTTAGGCTTTTCCGATTTCACTCGCCATTACTTTCGGAGTCTCGGTTGATTTCCTTTCCTTTCCCTAATGAAATGTTTTACTTCGGGAAGTTTAGATATAAAGGTTTCCCTTAGGATCGCCTACATTTTTTAACTATAATTAAATTTTATTCTAATCATAGATCACCTTTATAGTGAATTGTGGCTTTTGGACATGTGCCCTCCTTTTTTATAAATTTGCTAGTTTTTCCTTAATAACCCCTTTAAATTACTGTTTGATGTTATAACTATATTGTCATCGATACTTATATATCTCTAATTCTTTAAAAGAATAAATAATATTTTTATTTTTTACTTTTTATTTTGAAATAATTTATTATTTTGTTTTTGTTTTTTAATAATAATATCTTTAAATATTATTAATATTTACTACTTAGATGTTATTAATATATGTGGATTATACTTTATATGTTTACTTTGGTATTAAGATTTAATTTTGTTTTTGTAAATTTTTTAATTGTATTATTTTTGGTTTATCATATTTTTATGAGTTTAATTATTTATTTAATTATTAATTTATCTAATAACATTTTTTGTTTTTAATTTATTCTAGTATAAAATTCTATACTATTACTATTTTACTTGTATTACTTTAATATTTAAAAATTTAATTAAATTAAAAATTAGTTTGTATCTAATTTGTTTATTAAAAAATGAATTCATTTTTAAGGATAAATATTAATAATAATTATATGTGTTATTTTATTATAATGAACCATATTTAAAATAAATTTTAATTAAATCTAAAGTATAATACAATTATATTTATAGGTTATTCTTCCCCTGGACAATTTAGGTTTTGTTTATTTTGTTTTTTTATTTACTAAATCTTACTTTTAGAATATGTTAAATTTAACAATGTAAAATTAAAAGTAGTATTGGTTTAATATTTTATTATTTTAAGATTACAATATCAAGAATCATCACAATTCACAACATTACATCCAGGTTTAATAATACAAAAAGATCAAAATCAACAATATTATACATATTGTAGAGATATTTTAAGTATTAAATCTGCAGAATATAGAGATTCTTCTTATTCTTCATTAGTATTTGATTATTTCTTAATACCAGAAGATAAAGAACAATATTTTATTAATAAATGGAGTGAATTACCATCTTTAATATCTCCTCCAATTAAAGAAAAATTTGGAAATAGTACAATTGAAGTATCTTTACCATTAAATAAAGCTTATGATAGTTGGGGTCGAGTTATATTAAACACAGAATCATTAATAATAGTTCAAGGAAGTGATTATACTTATAGAATTAAATTAAATGAAAAAACTTATGTAGATATTTATAAAAACAGTAATAAAATTTTTAGTTTTATGGATACAGATTTTGTCCTTCAGGGTGATGATATTTTCTTAAGAACTTATAGAAATTATCAATATTATATTAATTCTCTTACTCAAAAAATGATTTTAAAAACTAAAGAACTTCCATCTAAATTTATTTCTCCAATTAAAAAAGTTCCGGAACTTAAAAATAATAAAATTATTACTATTGATATCGAAACTTTAAATAAAGATGGAGTATTAGTTCCTTATCTATATTGTATGTATGACGGACAAAAAAGTTATAGTTTTATAAGTAAAAGTCCAGATTTATTATTCACACAACTTCTAAGAAGAAAATATAGAGGATATACTGTATATGCTCATAATCTAAGTAAATTTGATATTATTTTCTTATTTAAATATTTAGCAGATCTTAATAATAATAAAAAATTTACGGTTGCGGCAATTATTAAAGATAATAATATAATATCTATAAAAATCACTAATAAAAATGGAGTTAGTATAATCATTAGAGATTCATATTTATTATTAACAAGTTCTTTATTAAAATTAAGTAAAACTTTTAATTGTATTTTAACTAAAGGAGTTGAACCTGTGCTTATGTATAATGATTCATTAAATGATGAAGAAAAATATTATGCTCATAAAGATGTCGGTCATTATAATAAAGATATAAAAAAAGTTTATTCTTATTCAGAATGGTTAGAATTAATAGTTGCGTATTGTAATCAGGATTGTACTGTGTTATATGATATTTTAATTAAATTTAAAAAATTAGTTTATTTAAAATGGAATTTAAATATTGAAGATTATCCTACAATTAGTAGTTTAGCTTTTGCTATTTATAGATTACATTATCTTCCTGAAAATAAAATAGCTATTACTAGAGGTAAAATATTTTATTTTATAAGAGAATCTTATACTGGTGGAAGTACTGATATGTTTAAACCATACGGTCAGAATATATATGCATATGATGTTAATTCACTTTATCCTTTCGTTATGAAAGATAATGAATATCCTGTAGGACCAATAAATGATTTTGAAGGAGATATTACTATATTAGGTCAAGATAAATATTGGATTTCGCAAGCTAAAGTAAGTACTAAAAATGATTTAAGAGAACCATATTTACAAATACATCATAAAACTAATAATGGATTTAGAACAATTAGCCCTAATGGTAAATTTGATATGATAATTCATTCATCTGAATATTTTAATGCAATTAAAAATTATAATATTACTATAGGTCAAGGTTACTTTTTTAATCAAGAAAACATTTTTGAAAAATTTGTAGATGATTTATATAATTTAAGATTAAAATATCCTAAAGGAGATCCTATGAATTATACCTGTAAATTAATTATGAATTATTTATATGGTAGATTTGGAATGAAACCTATTACCTCTCAACAAGAATTTGTTGATAAAGAAAAATTTTTAGAATTAAGTCAGGAACATACTATAAATGATTTCATTGATCTTGATGAATCTGGATTATTTGTTTCTTATGAAGATCCTAAATTAATACGAAGATCAGCAAATGTTAATGTTGCTGTAGCTTCAGCAGTTACTGCATATGCTAGAATTTATATGAGTAAATTTAAAAATCAGAAATATCCTCTTTATTATTCAGATACTGATTCTATTTATATTGATGAGAAATTACCTGAGGAATTAGTGGGGGATAAAATTGGACAATTTAAATTAGAAAATATATTTAAAGATATTGTTTTCTTAGGTCCTAAAATTTATGCTGGTATAACTTCTAATGAAGAATATATTTGTAAAGTTAAAGGATATAAAAATCCTAATTTAATACCATATAAAGAATTTAAAAATTTATTAAAACATAATAAATCATTAGAATTACATCACGATAAATGGTTTAGATCCCTATCAAAATCCGAAATTTTAATTAAAGATCAAGTATATAATTTAGTATCAACAGAAAATAAAAGAGAATTTATAAAAGAAGATAATGGTTTAATTATTGATACTAGTGCATTTAAATTTGATTAAATTTATAATCTTTGGTATCAATGTTAAAATTAAATTTTTTATTATCTCACTCTTTTACTAATTACTTTTACTCTGATAAATAATTATGTAAGTACTGCTGATCACCACTATCCATTATAAGCAAATTGGATAGATAATATTCTGTATTCTGATATTATAGAGAATAAATATTTACTTATAAAAAAATTTAGTCTTGTTACTCACGTTGATGAGATGAGATCTTTTTATGATAGTAAATTAGTAGATGCTTATTAATCTAACCATATTGGTGAGGATATTAATAATATTCAAAAAGGGTATCACATTATAGGGGGGAGAATATATAAAGTTATATTATATTTCCCTTCTTTCTTTAAACTCATTCAAATTAGAATAATTAAGAATAACTATATAAAGGGGATAGAGTATAAAAACTAATGTAATTCTATAGCATCTTTAATGTAAGAGCAAGTTAAGATTGTAAATACATAAGCTTGAATTACAGATACAGCTAATTCTAAAGTCATAATAGCTAAAAATAAAGTAAATGGAATTAATGTTAAAACAGCTACAATTATACTTGTATTAAACATTTGATATAAGAATGTAGCTAAAATTTTCATTAAAGTATGTCCAGCCACCATATTAGCAAATAATCTTATTCCTAAAGAGAAAGCTCTCGCTAAATAACTAGTTAATTCAATTAACACTAAAACAGGTACTAAAGCAATAGGTGTTCCAGAAGGTACAAAATATGAAAAGAAATGTAATTTATGAATACTTAAACCTAAAATAGTTACTGCTATTAAGATAGTGAAAGAGAAACCTATACTTACCATAATAGAAGTAGTAATAGTAAATGAATAAGGTATATTCCCTGTTAAATTAGCTATTAATATGAAGAAGAAGATTGAATAAATAAATGGTAAGTAAATTTCTTTACCTAATTGTGCTCTAACCATAGAATGAATACTTGCAAATAAACTTTCTAAAGCTATAGACCATTTACTTGGTACTAATTTTATTTCATTATTACCAGCATAATGTAATCCAACAATTAAGAATAATACTAATATAGCATATAATCCTAAATTAGTTAAAGTTATATTTAAATATCCTAAAATAGGAGCATTTATACCAATTAAATTTGTTACTTCAAATTGTTCTAAAGGAGAATTTACAAAAGAGATATTTGAATTTATGAACATTTTTTGTTTTTAATTTATATTTTTAATTTATATTTCGCATAGTTCAATTATAGTAGATATTATTATTATTTTTTATTTATAATTAATATGTCTATAATCTTTATTTTTTCATTTAAGTAGAGAGATACTTTTATTTTTGTTTTTTAGTAACCTTTTACTTATAATTAGGATTTTATTATATTATGCTAATAAACATTCTAAAGTTTATGGTATATATGGATACATGATTAATAAACAAAACATTTATTAGAAATTTCTAATTAGTGTTTTTGTTGTTTTATTTTAAAGGGTAAAAATTAGGCTATTTTGAAAAGCTAGTAAATATCCTATTATTATTTACTAGATATTTGATTTACCAATATTTAAAATTGGATTTGAGATTAATTTTATAAGTTGGAATTATATTTAATATAATTATCGAAGGATTGTTATCTAAATTATAAACCGAGTATAAAGGGGATAATTAAAATTAGATTATTTGTTTTTGCAATATATAGGGGATAATTATTACCATCTCTCATTTAAAGCAAATAACTTTAAAGATTTGAAAGCCAAATTATATCTGAATTTTAATATAGAACCAATAGATTTATTCCTATTCCTATAATGCAAACAACCAACATAGTAAAAATATTCCACATTAAATAGTATCTTTGAAATTTAGTTCTCAACTTAAAGTATAATTCCAATTTAGGAAATCTTTCTTCAAGTTTGAAGTATTTAATAATTTCATTTCCAAAGAAAACTGAAATAAAGTTAAATATACATAATAATAAAAATATAAAAATAAGAATATGTAACAATGCAGATTCTTCCAATAAAGATAAAGTATCTAAGAAATCAAAATAAGCTTGTAGATTAAAATTTGTAAGATCAATATTAACTCTAGTATATTCGTATATTATTTCTTTAATATGATTTGATAAATTTTCAACACTAATTTGTCTTATAACATTTATCATGTTTGGTACAAAGTAAGCTTCTTTCCCTTCTTGAATTAAAATTTCATATAATTCATAACATATAGCAAAATAACCACAGTACAAAACGTAAATACTACTCCAGTTATACATACTAGAGAAACAGCTCTAAATGCAGTATAATATGGATTCATTGGTGAATTTCTTACTATCAATTTACCTGAAAATATAATTAGTATAAATTGTATTATCGAATTTATACCTATTACTAATCTATATATAGAGTAAAGTAATGAATATGTAATTATATAATAAAATACTAATTTATTAAATTCTCGAGCTATTCCACTAACTACTAAAAATAAACAAAAAGCTCCTATCAATTTGAATATTTTAAAATATATATTTTTTTCATATTTCTGTATAAATTCAGGCTCCTGAGTTAAATTCCATCCAATTTTAAACTCCATAACAGCTCTTAATATTTTTTGTTTAATAATATTTTTCATTTTTGTTGGGTTTGTTTTTATAAATTTTTGTTTTTTTACTTTCCATAACAGGACTATAGAGAATATAGTTACTTTATTTTTCCATTATTATCTAGAGATTATACTGACCTTTTACTCTATAGAAAGAGGATGATTATAATGTTTAATATAAAGGATACTATTTATATTTGAAAAATAAAGCTTTAAGCTAATAAATAAAGATGTAAGAATATTTTATATTTTAATTATAATTGTATCCTTAAAAATATAATTTATTTTTAATTAGCTTTTAATAATAAAATGATACTAATAAGAAAATACAAAATTAAATTTAATTAATTTTATATTGAGTAATAAGAAATAATGCTATTATTATCTTAATTTAAATAAATTTTTACCTAACTATTTAATACTTCTCCTTACTAAATATGAGTAATATCTATATTATTACTTTATAAATATTTATATTATTATATATAATTAATATAGTATAATTTAAGATAAAATAATATAATTTAAGATAATTTATATGGGTTATATTTATTGATTTTTCTAATATTCATGTTATATTAGAGAATAATAATATATATAGGGGATGATTAAATTATTAGTTTTTTCTAGCTTTAGAGATAAAGATAGGAGCAACCATAGCTAATAATAAAATGATACTAATAATAATTAACCAAGAAGCTCCATAAGTATAAAGCCCTTGTCCTATAGCTTCAATTTGTAAGAAAGGAGTTAAAGCAGTATCAGCAATAACAGGATTAAATGCAGTATTAACCCAATCATTCATTGAAATTTCATAGTTTAAAATAAAACTATTAAATTTAAATAATAAATCTAAAATAGTATTAGAAGCATTATTAAAACTGAAAGGAATAATAGTATATATTTCATATATAAATAATGATCCTATAGATAAGGCTAATGGTAAATTTTTAGTATATTGAGATCCAGTTTCTAATATATCAGTTAATTTAATATTAATCATCATAATTACAAAAAGGAATAAAACAGCAATAGCACCAACATATACTATAATATAAGATATACCTATAAATCCTATACCTAATAATATTAAATATCCAGCTGCATTAACAAATACTGAGATTAAAAAAATTACGGCTATAACTGGATTTTTAGAAGTAATTACTAATACACTAGAAAATAGTGCGGCAAAAGCTAATAAATCAATTAAAAAATGTTTCATATTTTATAAATAAAAATAAAGATACCTACGCTTATAACGTTCGTATTTAAATATTTATTATATAAATTAATATAATAGAATATAATTTAAGATAAAATAATATAATTTAAGATAATTTATATTAAATAATAATATTTTTTATTTATATTTTATTTAGTATAATATAATATTATAAAGCATAATACAATTTAAGATAAGATTATATATTATAATAATATTTAATATAAGATAATATTTTATAATAATATTTAAACAGACTAGAGGTGTAAACAAGATATTTATAAATATAATGTAGGTTTAACCAAGAAAATAGTAATTTTTGTTTTTTCTTAAAAAAAACAAAACAAAAAAAATAATAAAAAAACAAAAAAATAATTAAATTAAATTAAACTAAAAAAAGAATAAAATTTAATTCAATAAAATAAATAAGGATTTTAACCTCTATCATTAAAAATAATGGACTCTTTTAGTCCTGTTTTATTAAGGGGGATATAAATTAGAAAAATTTATGTCCAATAGAAACTGTAAAACTAAATGATCCTCTTTTGTTTTTCTGAGTTAATCTAGCAGTAGTGATATAATTAGCTTTACTTCTGGCTAAACTACCATACTGAATTTTTTTTACACTTCTTCTTGGTACTATTTTCCCTTTCATTAATCTACCTCCTAATTTAATATTCACTCCAGTTAAAATAGTTGCAAATTTAGATAATTTATTTTGATTATTTCTAAAAAAAATTTTATTCGATTGATATTTAAAAAATCTACCAATAATTCTACTAAAAGAATTTCTTCTAGAAAGACCTAATTTTCCTAAAACATTAACTAAAATATCAGTATTATTACTTATTGAATATATTTGAGTTAAATCTAAATGTACGGGTTTTTTAAAATATTTACTTAATTTATTTGATAAACCTTGTAATTTATTAAGATTTAATTCTAAAAAATTTTTTTTAGCTAGTTTACTATTAGTAACAAAAAAAAATAAATTAATAACTGCAATTTTAGGAGATATATAGAAATTAGGTGTACTAATGACACTAGACATTTCAAAGAAAGAATATTCTAAAATTTTATAAACATTTTTATTTATAATTTTAGAGTTTAAAGTATTAGAATTAAATTCATATAAAGTATTTTTATTTTGAGCTAATTCTATATCTAAAGTAGTAAATGATTTTAAATATTTTTGAATATTTGTTTTCATTTCTGTTTCTTTACCTTTTTGAGGGACATAAGTTAACATATCTACTTTATCATAATAACTTGATTTTTTTTGAGGAATAGTTTTAGATTCTATTTGATTTTTAGATTCTAAGATAAGATTTGTTTTATCTTGAGCTTTAGTTAATTGTCCTGTATATTTGGCTATTTCTAGTAAAGAGTTTCTTTCTATACCTTTTTTTTTTAATATTGGTGTTTTATTTAATGTAGGAAGATCTATACTAGAATATTGATTATTGATTGGTAAAAAGGATTTGTCCATGTGTGTTTTGAGTAGTTAAAAAACAAAAAAATTACTTTCCATAACAAGGCTATATTTTTATTTTAGATATAGCTACTTTACTTTTCCACTATTATCTAGATTATATATTGACCTTTTACCTTATAGAAAGAGGATGATTATAATGTTTATTATTTATATTTATATTTGAAGAGTAAAGCTTTAAGCTAATAGAATTAAAAAAATAAGAAATAATTATAAATTATACCAGCATAAATAATATTTCTTAATTAGCTTTAAATGAATTATTTTTATAATAAAAATAAAATAAGGAAATCTTAATAAATAAAATATAAAAATATAGGGGAGTAATAAAAAAATATTTTAATTCTTAAAAAATAATAACTATAAAAATTTAGTAAGAAAAAATATTAATTTATATCAATTAAGCTGCATCTATCCATGCTAAATAATCTTGAATTGATACTGCTTCAATAGCTATAGGCATAAATCCGTGATATACTCCACATATTTCTGAACATTGACCGTAAAATGTTCCACTTCTTTCAGCTAACATAGAAGTTTGATTTAATCTTCCAGGTACAGCATCAATTTTTAGACCTAAAGAAGGTACAGCAAATGAATGAATAACATCTGCACCAGTTACAATTAATCTAATATGTGTATCTGTAGGTATAACTACTTTATTATCTACATCTAATAATCTAAATTGACCTAATTCTAAATCAGAATCTGGTATCATATAAGAATCAAATTCAATAGATTCTCCACTAACATTAATATAATCACTATATTCATATGACCAATACCATTGATGACCTACTACTTTAATAGTTACAGTTGGAGAAATAACTTCATCTAATAAGTATAATAATCTAAATGAAGGGAAAGCAATAGCAATTAAAACTAAAGCAGGAGTAATAGTCCAGATTAATTCTATTAATGTACCGTGGTTAAGATATTTATGTACTATAGGTGAATTTTTAGAATTAAAATAATAGATTATAGAACCTAATACCCAGAATACACCAACACAAATAACTACTAAGTAGAAAAAGATAGTATTGTGTAATTCTACTATCCCTGTAAATCCTGGAGCCGCACTATCTTGAAATCCTATTTGCCAAGGTTGTGGAGCATCGTTATATATAGTATTAAAAATTGAAAAGAAATTTAACATAATTATTTATTTATTTATTTATTTTTTGATTTAAAATGAATTGAACTTAGTATACTGTTTCCCCTTACTTTGAAATATTTTTATATTATTATATTATTTGAAGAGCTAAATACCTAGTCCTTTTAGACTATCATGATTTATCGTCATTGCTTAATTTAATTTTAAGTTATTAAATTAAAGGTATCCTAAGTTACATCTTAAAAATAAAATATTTTACTAAGTAAAATAAATAAAATAAAGGAGAATTGAACTCATTTTATATAGTCTATTATTATGAATATATATATACTTAAACCATTAAGCAAACTTTATTTTTATTATAATATTATATTATATCTGATATATTTTATTTTTATTATATATCATATTTTTTAATTTAATTTTTTATTTATTTTATTTAACATAATTATTTATTTAATAATTAAACATCTTAATGGATTCGAACCATTATTTAGAAGTTCGAAATTTCTTGTTTTAACCATTAAACTAAAGATGTTATAAAATAGTTTAATTTACGAGTAAAGAGACTTGAACTCTTAAAACAATGAAAACCTAAGATTCACTCGGCTACCAATTTCGACATACTCGCTCTACAAATTTTTAATTCATTTTTAATATTAATATTCAAATTCATTCCTCCTATATAAATTTTATAAATTTTATAAAAATAAAAATATAAATTTATAAAATGATATATTAAATAGTAGTATCCTTATATTTTGATATTAAAGAGTTATATCTTTATATTAATATCTTATTTATTTTTTAATATTTTATTATAAAAAAATATATACTATTTTTAGTTTATTTTATTATTTTTATAAAAAACATATACTATTTTTAGTTTATTTTAAGGGGTGGGGGATTCGAACTCCCGGTCAATAATGTGTAAGATTACTGCTTTAACCAGACTAAGCTAACCCCTTTTATTTATTTATTTTTAATATTTGAATTTTAATTAATTAAATTAATAGATATAATCAGAGATATTCTAATATAATCTAAGATAAATTATTTGAATTAAATATAAATATAATTTATAAATAATATATACAAATTAATTAAATTAATAAAATAAGATATAATATAATCTAAAAAACAAAAATAAAAATAAAAATAAAAAAGAAAAGAAATAAATTAATATAGGGGGGGGGGTTACAAATGAATTATTATCCAGCTGCACTTTCCAGTACAGCTACCCTGCTATGACTTTTGAGATGTTACCTCAATGGATTAACTAAAGCCAATAAGGTTAACATAGTTGTTTTAAAAATTAAATTAACTATAATTGTAAACTAAACTATGAAAAAAACATATCTACCTCCAGTTTCCTCCACTAAAAGCTTCTTCCCAGCGACAGACAGTTAGTTCATCACGAAACTAGCTTCACCGTTGCGCTACTTATCAACGATTACTCGGAATTCCTTCTTCATGCCTCCGAATTGCAGGAGACAATCCGTCTTAATTTAATATAAATCACTTTTTTTAATGATTAGCTCCACTTCTTTGAGAAAGTATTGCGTCACTTTGTAAAAGTTTTTGTGGCACGTCTATAGCCCAGAACATGAGGGCCATAACGACTTGTCTTAGCCCCCGCTGAATCTCTATCAGATTCATTAGTTATTAAGAATAAATTAATAACAGGGATTTCGTTCGTTAGTGGAATTAACCTAATGTTTAACAACACGAACTGAAGACAGCCATGCAACACCTGTACTTAAGTATTTTAAGATGAAAAATACTCCTTTTTTTTAAAAAGTTTGTATACAAGTTCTGGTAAGGTTTTACGCGGATTATCGTATTAAATAACATGCTTCACTCCGTTTGCTTCGAGACCGACTAATTTTTTTGTTTTCTACTTTGCAGTAGTACTCACAAGGCGGAATGGTTATCGTGTTAACTTCGCCTCTAGTTTTAACTAAACTAATGACTACCATTCATCGTTTACAGAAAGGAGTACCGGGGTATCTAATCCTATTTCCTACCCTAACCTTCGTTTCTCAGCGTCAATCATTAGTGGAAAGTGGCCTTCGCCCTGAGTATTCTGCTTAGGATCTAAGGATATCAGCCCTCCTCTAAGCGTTATACACTATAACCTCTTTTTGATTCTAGTTTCCAATTAGACTACTTTATTTTAGCAATCATAGTCTGCTGGTAACTGCCTACAAACCCTTTACGCCTGTTTATGATGATTAACGTTCGCGTCTCTGGTCTTACCGAGTCTTCTGGCACCAGATTTGGACGACACTAATAGTAAGGTATTATCATTATTTTCCCTTACGACATCATGAGTTTTAAGAAACTCTATGATTTCAGTTAGCTAGTTCACTCTTGCGAGCATTGACTAATATTCTTGACTGCTGGTAGTGTTATACTACTTGGGAGATCTCATTCCCAATGTGGCCAGAGGTTCTTTCAAACTTGACTTTCGATTGTCGGCTTGGTAGGCCTTTACCCTACCAACTACCTAATCAAATTAAATAGAATCCTATAGCAGAAGTATCTCCTTTAATATTTATCTCCTATCTATGAAGACTATAGGGTATCTTATTTAACATACTCACCTCTACACCTTATTTTCTAATATTTGTTATATGTCGAAAACAACGATTTGCATGTCTTAAACTACTGAAAAACGTTCAATCGGAACCAAAATTAAATTCTTGCTAAATGTTAAACTTTCCTTTAGTATTAAAAAGAAAGTCGTATTTTATGTGCTTTACGCAATGTTTACAATCTCTTTTATTTTTAAAAAATAACAGACCTATTTTATTTTTTTTGTTTTGTTTTTTAATTTTTTATTTTATTTATTTATTTATTAAATTAATTTTTATTTTTATAAATTTTTATTTATTTTTGTTTTTGTTTTTTAATTTGTAAGCTGAAAAAAAGAATCGAACTTTTATCTTACCGTCATGAATGGTAGGTTTTAACCGTTAAACTATATCAGCGAGAAAATATAAATAATTTATACTAATATTAAATTATCAATTTTATTGATATTAAAGGGAATTTAGATAACAGTAAGAGTAGTTTTGTATTATACTATTTTTGAATAGTAACTGAATTTTCTATAAACATTCATAAGTATAAATAGGTCATTCTATGACACCTCTTTGTTATTTTTGAATATAAAGTAAACATACTAAAGTGTTAGAAACTTTTATATTAAATAAATTAAGCCAATTTTCTATATTTTGATAAAGAAAATAATATTCTTTATTTACACCACAAATTTCTTTGTTAATTATAATTAAGAATACTTATAACCTTACTAAATTATGAATAAAATTTAATTTTTCATAACCCCAGTTTTAATTATCTAAGACCTTTATATTTTTATATTTTAAGTATAAGGGTAAAATCAGAGACTTGAACTCTGAACAGCGTCGCCACAAGACGTTATTTTGCCAATTAAACTAATATTACCTCTTTTATTTATTTTTTTCTTCCCTATTATTTTGTTTTTTTATTTATTTTTATACTATATTTTTAAATAATAGGGAAAATTACGAATAATAACATCCCATACTAGTAATTATTTAAGAATGCTTAAAATAATTGGGGCCCTTTATGCTTCTTCTTAACCCATTCTGTAAAACTTTACATAATATTACGTATTAATAATAATATTAATAATATTTACAGGATATTTATAGGCAATGATGCAAATAAATGTAGTTATTTATTTATTTTTTTTACTAATTTTAGGAAAATAATGATACATATCCTCCTTATGAGATATCAGGTTGATCTTTTTTATGATAGTAAATTAGTAGATGCTTATTAATCTAAATTTTATTTTTTATTTAGTGTGTCTGAAAATTTTAAATATTGTTCTAGTATTCTACTAAAAATATATTAGATACAGCTATAATAGTAAACCAAGATACACCTTTACCTTTACCACTAGGATACATATTACTTATAAAAAAACAAAAATAAGTTATTAAATCTTTCATTTATTGTTATATAAAAAATATAAAAAATAAATATTATAAAATAGTTAAATATTCTTACTAAATAGTAATATCTTTTTACAAAATACTATAAAAATTATGAATAAAAGAGTATTATTGTCTAATCTATTTATTAAATTAAAAAAACAAAAAAATTAAATTATAGTATTTTTTCGATATTTTGTTATTTTATTGAATTTTTTCTTTAATAAAAGAATCATATATTTAATATAAACGAGTATAGTTAAGTTGGTATAACTTCTACCTTCCAAGTAGTTATCATCAGTTCGAATCTGATTACTCGTAATCTATTAACTAATATAATTAGTAACAAACAAAAAATAAAATAAAAAATATAATAAATATTAAAATAAATAGTACAAGAGCGAGGTGATTCGAACACCTACCGATGATTTTGGAGATCGTCATACTAACCAATTGATACTACGCTCTTTAAATTATATATTTTTATAGAATACTATAAAATTTTATATTTTTTATTATTAAAATAATTTTATTTTATATTATTTATTATATTAATATACTCTTTTATTAATCATTTATAATGAGGGCCCTTAGCTTAATTGGTAGAGTACCTAATTGTCGATTAGGGTGGTCCCAGTTCGAATCTGGAAGGGCTCGTAAAAAAGAAAAGGATAAAAGAGTATGAATTTAAATGATGAAATATGTTAGACACTGTCATAATATTCCATTTATGAAAAATATGTTAGCAGCAGCTAAATATATTGGAGCAGGATTAGCTTGCTCTGGATTAATTGGAGCCGGAGCTGGAATTGGATTAATTTTCTCAGCTTTAATTGCTTCAACAGCTAGAAATCCACAAATAACAGGACAATTATTCGGATACGCAATCTTAGGATTCGCTTTAGCAGAAGCCACAGGATTATTCGCATTAATGATTGCATTCTTATTATTATACTCATAATTTTAGAAGGAGGATTAGTTAATTACTATCCCTTTATAATATTCTATAATATTTTATTATTTATATTGTAAAATAAAAAATATAATAAATATTAAAATAATAATGATTTTTAGTTATACCTCAATATTAATATAAAACAAACTAGATTAAAAAAAGGATATAAATAAATACTTAGGTAAACTTTATGTTATTAAATTAATAAATACATAGAGTAATAGTCAAACAATATTACTCAGTTCAAATCAACTCCTTGAGCATTTATTATATTCTCCTCCACCATTAGATAATTTAGAAAATTATTTATAAATTCTTTAATGATAATAGTTTAATATTTATTTGTATCTAAGAATATACTACTATCAAAACATCATTAAAGGGGTAAGTATTTTATTAATTTATTATAGGATAGGGTGTGTAGCTATAAAATGAATACCAGTTATTAAAGTTTGCATAAAAATTAAGATAGTAATACCTAAAATAAAAATTTCAATACTTAAAAATTTTTTATTTATTAATAAATACCATTTAATATATTTATTTTTGAATATTTTAATTATGCTATCCATATTAATATATAATAGTATATTTAATAATAAAATGATTATTAAAAATACTATTATTAAACTTAAAATAAATAATAACAGACTTATATCATGTATTTGATTTGCTAAAACTTCATTAGAATAATTAACTTGTACAGGTTCTAATATCCTTTTAAAATGAGTAAATATACTGTTTAGAAATAATTGTAAAAAATCAGAATTACTATCTGAGTTATTTATATAACTATTTGATATAGTATTTATTAATTTATTTACAGTTTCTGCTTCTACAGGTACACTTGCTTCACATTTAAGTGGCCATATAGCTTTCCAGTTTACAAAAGGATTAATTACATAAGACTCGTTAATTATATTGTTAACTACTTTTGATATAGTATCCCCGGCTACAGTAGATGCTATAACAAAAAATCTACTTCCTGGAGTACCTGTATTATTAATAAGATGAAATCGATAAGCACCTGTACCATATATAAATAATGTTCTAATACTATTACTCCAACTTCCATCATTTTGTATAATTGTTGTAGTCGCATTATTAGTATTTGTATTAGTTGTACTATCAACTATATTGTTAATAAAATCTAAACCTTGCATATTGAATAATTCAATTAAATGATTAATGATAGAAGAAACTATAAAAATAAAATCACCCAATAAAGCAAAGATAACTATTATAATTAATAAATAATCTAGTGCATTAATAATATTATTAAGGATACTATTTCTTAAGTATTTAAAAACAATAAAAGTTTTAAATCTACTCAAAATAGTATTATTAAATTGGTTTTTGTTCAAATATAAGTTTTTGTTTTTGTTTTTGTTTTTTATGAATATTTTATATTTTTTATTAATAATATAAAATAATTGTTTAGTATTTTAATATATATTTTATAGAGATATTAAAATATAACATAAGTATATTTTAGATTATATTACTTATACAAAGACTCTTTCTTTGATTTATTTTTTATATATTTATATATTTATTTTAAAAATGAAATGTAATAAATATTTTCATTTATTTTTATGACACTGTAACAAGAATATTTGATGAAACCTAAGAAGAATTGAACTTCTACAGATTTCTTAATAAGAAATTATTCTACTTTTAAATTATAGGTTTAAATTATTATAACTAACAAATTTTTATTTTAGGCGTAAAGGACAAAACTACTTCTTTTATATAAGAAAATCTTTTTAATTATTTTATCTATATTTTTTATAATTTACTCCTCTTTTATTATTATTTTCCCTTTTTTATTGTAATTAATCATATGGCATGAAAATTGATAAATCTCGATACTCATAAAATATTTCATTTTCAGAACAGGCTTAGGATAATTTTTTTGTTTTTTTATTTTTATATTAAAGATTATTCACCTGCTAATAGGTTGGTTTTGATAAATAGAAATATGACCACCAAGTAATCAACTATTACCGCAATAGGGGTAGTATTAAAATAAAATCCATAAACAAAGATGCTCCTCTTATAAATTAAATTAAATTAAATTAAATTAAATTAAATTAAATTAAATTAAATTAAATAAAATAAAATAAACATATAGTTAAACTTATAAGGGGGTATTCATAAAATAAAAATAAAAAATTTATTTTAAGAATAATTTAACTATTTTTTGAAACAAGGTTAATAGCACCACTACCTATTTCTAAAATAAATCCTATAGTTAAAACAATAAAAAATATTAGAGCAATAGAGAACCCAAAAACACTAACATTATATAAAGTAACTGCAATAGGAAATAATAATAAAATTTCTAAATCAAAGATTAAAAATAATAAAGCAACTAAAAAGAAGTTAATATAGAAAACATTTCTAGTTTGTCCATAAATAGGTGAGAATCCACATTCATAAGCAGAAACTTTAGCTTCATAAGGTTGTTTAGGAGCTAATAATAGATTAAGAGCTAATAAAATTCCACTTAAAATAGGAACAAAAATAAATAACATTAAAACATTATTCATATTAATAGTAAAATAAAGATAATGCTAGTAATTGTGTACTATTTAATAATATAGAAGGTTTAAGTATAAATAATAAAATAAATAAAGTTAAAGTTGAAATCATAAAACTATGTAATGAACTTATAGGTGATTGACTATTAGAATCTTCTACAATTTCTTTATTTTCAGTATGTAATACTTTAATTATTTTTAAATAATAAGAAGCACTAATAACACTTACTAATATAGCTACAATTGCTATAAAATAATATTCACTTTGCATAGCTGAATATAATACAAATTGTTTAGAAAAGAATCCTAATAAAGGAGGAACTCCAGCCATACTAAATAAACATATAGTTAAACTTAAACTTAATATAGGATTATTAAAAAATAAACCTTTTAATTCAGTAATATATTTAACATCTTGGAATGATTCTAAAATAGATTGACTATTATTTTTTAAAATATAACCTAAACCAATTAAAATTAAGAAAGTATTTAAATTAGTTAAAGAATATTGTATAATATAAAATAAGAAAGAATCAATAGATTGTTCAGTATTTATAGCTAAAGCTAATAATATAAATCCTATATGAGAAATAGTACTATAAGCAAATAATCTTTTTATTCTTGATTGAGCTAATCCTACTACAGTTCCTATTAATAATGATAATAATGAACTTATTAATAAGACATTTTTTAATGAGAATGAAAAGATTGTTATTAAACTATTTCCTATTTGACTTTGAATTTCTAATAAAAAGATTAATATTGATATTTTTGGCATTATTGTTAACCAAATAGTTACTATAGTTGGACTATCATCATAAACATCAGGTGCCCAATTATGTAGAGGTGCTGCTGATACTTTGAATAAATAACCTACTATTATTAATACTATTCCTAAACTTATACCTTGTAATATTTGTGTATTTTCACTTACACTTATTAAATTATATATACTTTCTAAATGTGTTAATCCTGAATATGTATAAACTAATCCACTTCCTAATAGAATTAAACATGAGGATAAACTTCCTAATAAGAAATATTTTAATCCTGCCGATGTTGCAGATTCTGAATTTCTATATAAGGTACTTAAAATATAAACTCCAAAAGATTGTAATTCTATACTTAAATACATTGAAATTAAATCTGCTGAGGATACTAATAAGGAAGCTCCTAATGTACTAAATAGTACAATTAAAGAATATTCTCTTGCATAAGGTATTCTATCTAGAACATTTATTTTAGAAGAATAAGAAGGCCAAGATATTAATATTAAACTTCCTATTATTAAGATAAAGAAATCTAATAATTGAGAGATAGTTGTGACTTGGAATAATCCACTATATATACCTATACCTGATCCAATTGACTGAATATAGAAAGCATTAAAAGCTAATGCTCCGGCATAAATAAATATTATAGAAGATATTCTTACATATAAAATAGATTTTATATTTTGATTAATCGAAGGAAGGGCTATTGCCACTATTAAAATTAAGATACTTAAAAAGATCATTGCTATGTTTGTTTGTTTTTACTTGATTTATATTTACAGGACGGAAGACCCTTCTTAGTTTAGTTTATATTTAAGATTATATAATATAAAAGTTTATTTATTTAGTTTTTATTTTATTTAATTTTTGTTAATTAAATTAAATTATTTTTTTTTAATTTTTTAATTAATTTTACAAGTAAATCGGAATAGAGAGGAGTCGAACCTCCAAGGGTATTACCCGAACAATTAGCAATCGTTTTAACTTACCTATGAAAACTATTCCTAAGTTATTATATATTAATAAATATTATTTATTTATTTATTTATTTATATTACAAAATATTTTTTATTTTTATTTTATAAATGCTATTTACGCTATAATTTTATTTTATTTTGACGGTTACAAAACATCTCTTTTATTTTTATTCTGTTGTTTTATTAATTATTATTATTATTTATATTATTATTTTTATTTTTATTTTACGAGAAAATGATTTAATGTTTCAACAATTTAGGTTTATTTTTATCTTCAGTAACAAGGTAAAATCCTTAATAAAAAGATTTATTAATTATTATTATTATTTAATTTTATGAATTAAATGTGTCTCTCATTAAATCTTTATTATATAAATTTATAAATATATTTACTTTTACTTCTATTTAATATAGAAGAATACTATTTAAATATTATTAAATAAAAGCTAAATAAAGAAAATAAGAAGCTTTATTAATATTCGGGCACTGTGAGATTTGAACTCACGACTTTTTTTAGAAGTACTTATTTTCAAGATAAGCGCCATAAACCAGACTCGACCAAATGCCCCACTAAAAATAAATAAATAAAATTCAATCTAAATAAATAAAATTATAATATCTTATAAATAATATAATATAATATAATATAATAGAATAGAATAGAATATATTTATATATAAAAATAAGACCGAAGGGAATTGAACCCTTATAAGATCCATTATGAGCGAATTGCATTAACCTATTATGCTACAGTCTTTTGTTTTTATATAGAAAATATAAAAATAACTAATATAAATTGAGCAGTAAAGGAATCGAACCTTTTACGGTATAAACCAATTTTTTTACAGAAAACCACCATTACCAATCGGATCACCTGCCCTAAATAAAATAAATAAAAATAAAATTAATAATTAAATAGTATAAACATTTATTATTAAATGAATTAATATGATAAAGAAAATGCTTATTAATTAAATTTAATTTTATTTAAATAAATTAAGGATTATTATTTATCCCTTTCTTTTTTAATTTATTTATTTATTTGAAAACACTTGGAATCGAACCAAGACCATGCTCCTTAAAAGGGAGACACTCTACCAATCGAGTTCTGTTTCCTAAAAAGAGTATAACTTTTTTACTTTGTTATACCTTTCTTTTATATACTAAAAACAAAAAATTAAATTAGTATATAATAGTCTGAGTTGACCAGATTCGAACTGATATAAGCCACCACCAAAAAATGGTGTTTTTCCAAATTAAACTACAACTCAAAAGCCAAAAACAGGAATTGAACCAGTATTAGATTCTTACAAGGAATCCGTTTTAACCTATTAAACTATTTTGGCTTAACTTATTTTTATATATTTTTTTGTTTGTTTTTTAAATTATATTAAATGATATTAAATTATATAAAAATAAGAAAATACTTTTATTTGCCTCAGGAGAGAATTGAACTCACTTCTTTAATGCTTCAAATTAACGCTTTTACCATTAAGCAACTGAAGCTAATAATTATACCTCTTTTAAATTATATTAATAATAAGGTAAATTTTTGTTTTTTTTTATTATATTATATTATATTATATTATATTATATTATAAAAAAAATAAATGGAGATAGATAGACTCGAACTATCATACTTGTAATGCAACTACAATTGATTACCAATTATCAGATATCCCCTATTTTTTGTTTGTTTTTTGTTTTATACTCTTTTACTTTTGTTTTTTTGTTTATGAAAAAAAAAAAAATATTTTCTTACTTCTGGTTAAATAAAAAATTTTAATCTTTAAAATTTACCGTCATTTAAAATAGTAGAAGTAACATTTATCTTATATTAATTTTGTTATTTGACGTGTTATTGATATAATATCAAAACAAAAATAAAAATATAACATTAAAAATGTTATTATTAAAATTAATAATAACATTTTTTGTTTTTAATTTATATTTTTAATTTATATTTCGCATAGTTCAATTATAGTAGATATTGTTATTTATAATTAATATGTCTATAATCTTTATTTTTTCATTTAAGTAGAGAGGTACTTTTATTTTGATTTTAATTTAATAAATTTTTAAAAATTTTATTTTAAAAGGGGAAAAATAAAAAATTTTGCTTTTTAATTTTTCCTTTGATTATAAATATATATTAACCTAATAATGCATATAAATTTATAAATATACTATTTAATAAAAATAAAATTGCTAATACAGTTAGATATTTATAATAATAATTTTGAAAAAATAATCTAGCTTTAAAAAATTTGTTTAATTTAGGATATTTAGCTTCTAGATTAAATTTTTCAATAAGATAATTACCATATTTACTTAATAAAAATATATATAAAAGATTTAATAGTGAGACCGATGTAATAATATTGAAAATAAGACATTGAGTTAACAAATCGAATTGACTAAAAAAAGCTACAGATTTTTGAAATGCTTCAGTAATAGATGGAATACTAAAATTATTAATTAGTTTATTGCAATTATCTATAGAATTATCTATGATTTTATTACAATTTTCTTTAGAATCTTCAGCTACTTTTTTAGCAGTATCAGATTCTTTTTTAGCTAAATAAATAGATGTAGCAACACTTCCCGCTCCAAAAGCAGTAAAACCTACTGGAATTCTTGGTATTCTAGGTGTATTTACCCAATTAACTATATAGATTAAAGATAATAATATTAACATATTTCGAGGTGAATTAAAATAAAATTTTGTTTTTTTGTGTATGTAATATTTTATATATTTTATATATAAAATAATTTTTGTGGTTATTAATATAAGCATAATATTACTTATACAAAGACTCTTTCTTTGATTATTACGTATTACTTTATTTTAAAAATGACGGGCGTAGTAAAAAGACCCGCATTTTAGACACTGTAACAAAATTTACTCTTTTTTAAAAATATTCTGGGTAAATCAGAGACTTGAACTCTGAACAGCGTCAACACAAGACGTTATTTTGCCAATTAAACTAATATTACCTCTTTTATTTAATAATTAAATTTTAGTATTTTTTATTTTATGTTAAAATATGAATATTTGATAAAACCAAAAAGCGTGAAGGACAAAACTACTTCTTTTATAAATTAAAAACAAAAAATGTTATTATTAATTTTAATAATTAAAACTCATACCTTAATAGTTAAATCTTTAACTGCTTATCTAGATAAAATATTACCTACATTTATTATGGTTATTATTACTAATAAATTATGGAGAATATTATTTAGATATAGTTCCAAATTATTCTCATTAATCGGAATGCTTTTCATATTTGATTTAAGTAATATTCCTAATATATTCAGTATAGATAGTATTATTACTTTATTTGTAACGGTGTCTGATTATTTATAAGATAAATTTTCTGATGTCACTGGATACTTTAAAAATATATTTAATAAATTTTTAAATAAACATAATATACCTGAAGATCATTATATTAAAGAAATTCAAAGAAATAATCAAATTCATGATGCTTATGATCATAGTATTCAAAGAAATATAGAATATGATCCTAAAAAATCTAGAGAAAGATTATTACAAGAAGCATCTAAATATAGAAATTTTGATCCTTATTCTGAAGTACATTCACAAGAAGAATATAATATAGTTTATTACATAGTAATTGCTGGATTAATTATGACTGCAGGATTTGTAATTTATTATTATTATAAAAATTATTATGGTGGAGGTGCACCAGATGCAGGTGATATTACTAGTGCTTCTACAATTAATAAAAGTACAGCTCCAAATCCATCTAATATCTCTAATGTTCCAAAACCTTCAATTATTCCTAATACTTCTAATATTCCATCAACTTCTAATATTCCATCAACTTCTAGACCTTCATTATATGATAGATTTAATTCAATGATGAATAGTAAAAATTCTAGAATTGTTACTATAGATATACCAGATAAAGTAAATCCAGCTAATGTTCCAGTTCCTACAGTTGATCCAGCTAATATTCCACTACCTTCAAGTTCTATTTCTAGCCCAATCTTAGATGGTGAAATTACTCCAAAAGCAACATCACCTGTAATATCAAAAATTCCTGTAAATATTAAAGATGGTGAAGCAACTATAAACAATTGGACTTCTAGTCTACCTAAAAATCTTAGTCCAGAAAGTCTAGAAGATTATGATCATTTTTTTAAAAATACTTCTTTTGTATCAAAAAAACAAAATAATAATTACTAACCGATAAATATCTATCCTGTATCTTTTTAAGAATAAATGTTCCTTAAAATTACAGTTAGGGTCAAGAAGAAAGAATTCTCTTTAAAGAACCCCTACCCTTCAAAATCCATGTCACCTATTCTACTATGTCCACCATTCAAAATCCCTGACCACCTATTCTACTATGTCTTATTATAAGAATAAATGACCATGTATTCTTTAGTTTGGCTTTAAGATAACTTATTTTTTTGTTTTTTGATACTTTATTTTAATTAAATTAAATACTTATTAAAGATAATTAAATTTATTATGATTATAAGTTTATTATAAAAATTAAGTTAAACAAATAATTCATTTAAAACTCATTTACAATATAAAAATATAATTATAAAATAAATTTATATCCCTAGAATAAAAATAATTAAAAATCTAATTCAAATAAGGAAAAATATGAAGTATTAAATATAAAATATTATTAATACACTTATTTCTAATTTTTGTTTTTTTTAAAGGGGAGAATATAAAATATTTCTATATTAATAAAGTATTATAAAAACTTTAATAAAAATGAAATAAAATTATTATATTCTAAATAAGCCTCTTGTTAATTTAACTCTTTTTATTAATTTTATTTTATTTTTAAAATGAAATAAAAAATAAAAAGATTAAACTAAATTATATAGCATTATATAGTAAAGTAGTTACAGATAAATGAAGAGAATCTAATATAACATTAGGGAATATACCTAATAAGAAAGTAGGTATTAATAATGCTAATAATAAATTAAATTCTAATCTAGTAATATCTTTAACAGGTTTTAAATGAGGAGAATATAAACCATAAGATAATCTATTATATAAATAAATAGAATAGCAAGCAGAAAATACAATACCAGTAGCACCTAAAGCAGATATAATAGGAGATTTTTCCCAAATACCAATTAAAGATAATTGTTCCCCTAAGAAATTTAATGATAAAGGAACTCCAGAATTAGCTAAAGTAAATACAAAAAATAAAACAGTAAATACTGGCATATAAGTAACTAATCCTCTCATATAATGTATAATTCTAGTACCTGTTCTTTCATAAATTATACCCCCTACACAAATGAATAAAGCAGGAGATACAAATCCATGAGCTAAAGAAAATAAAATAGCACCTTCAATTCCTTGAATACTATTAGAAAATAATCCTAAAATTACCACACTCATATGTGCAATACTTGAATAAGCAATTAAAGATTTAGTATCTTGTTGTATAATAGTAGCTAAAGAAGAATAAATTAAAGTAACTACTGCAATAGTTTGTACTAAAGGACCAAAATAATTAGAAGCATCCGGTAATAAATTAATTAAAACTCTTATATAACCATAAGTAGCAAATTTTAATATAGTACCAGCTAATAATATAGATCCAGCTAAAGGACTATCAGCATGTGCTCTATATAGCCAACCAGTTAAAGGCCATAATGGTGTTTTTACAGCAAAAGCTAAGAAAAAGGCTAACCATAATATTTTTTGACTTTCTAAACTTATTTCATTTAAAGAAATAAATTGGAAATCTGTAGAACCTATATAACTATAAATTTGAAGAACAGCTAATAACATAAATAAAGATCCAGCTAAAGTATATAAAAAGAATAATAAAGCACTTCTAATTCTATTAACTCCAGAACCATAAACAATAATAATTATAAATAATACTGGTAAAACACTTTCGAAGAAAATATAAAATAAAAATAAATCTAAAACTACAAATAGGGCAATTTGTAAAGTTTCTAATACTAAAAAGGATATTAAAAAGTATTTTAAATTTTTATATATATTTTTATAATTAGATAGTAATGCAATAGGTGTTATAAATGTAGTTAATAACACATAATATAAAGAAATTCCATCTATTCCTATATTAAAATGACAAAAACTTAATTGATTAAATTCTAATATAAATTGATAATCTATTATACTAGAATCAAATTCTATCCATAATAAAATTGAAATAAATAAATTTACTAGAGAAGTTGAAAGAGCGATAACTTTCATTCTTTCTTCATTTTTTGGACCATTATCTGGTACTAATAGTAATAATAAAGAACCTAATAAAGGAACAAGTAGTAATGATACAAGCATATTTTGAGATTAATTATTTTATTTTTATAATATGTAATTATAATTTAAATTTTCATTTTTGGAAAATTAATTTATTTAGAACATTGGCTGCAATAAAGGAAAGATTATCATTCTTTTAAAAAAGATTTGTATTCTTATCTATAGAAATCTATAGATTAAAGACGGATATGAAATTTTAAACAAAATATTATTATTTATTTTGTTTTTTGTTTTTTTACAAAGATATTGCTTTAGCTTTTTTGAAATGGAGATCTTTTAGAAACTATTAATAATTTTTATATTTTTATTTGAACTTAAAGGTAAAAAAATCTTTGAAATAAGCATGCAATCAGATAAATCTATTTCCGTAAAAATTGTTGTAAATTGAATATTACTTAGTAGTGATACTACTACCAATTTATTTAGTAAAATACTAATAGTAAATGTAAATAATAAGATTAGGATAATGGGAAAAATTAAATAATAGATTATTAAAGTTAATAATCACTGAACTAGAATAATAAAATTAATTTTATTTAATTTATTATTTGTAAAGGGAGAACATAGCTTAATTTTTATATCCTTATTTAATCACTGAGGATAATTAAAATTAAATTTGTTATTATTTTTAATAGTAAATAATAAAAATAAGCTATTGTGTTTCATAATATTATACAACGCAACATACTTATCTATATCACCCGCTAAATTATAACTAATATAAAGATGTATTAATTTTAACCCTATTAACACAATAAGTACATATAAAATAAGATATTCATTATATTTGTCTAGATAATTAAATACTTTATTTAAATTAACTGATTCTTCTTTATTATTTTCAACTTTTTTAAAAAGATATTTATAAATAAAGATTTGTAATTTTTTCATAAAATATTTTCTAAATAATAAAGAAAATAAACTTAGAATTAAACTAAATTCTAAATAATTTAGAATGTGTACACTATTTACCAATATAATTAAAGGTATTTCACTATCTTCTAATATTGAATGTATAAATCCACCATCGAAATCAGTAGGAGATTGTTCTTCAGCTGATTCAGATGTTACATTACTTGTACCTCCAGATACATTGGTATCAACTTGGGGATTTAACCCCATATCTTTATTATCCTTAACTTCTGAAATAGGACTTGAACTAGGACTAGAATTTGAAGAATCTTCTGAATAAAAAGGATTTGGTGCATTGTTAATAGCTTTAACAGTTTTTATACCCAAACCTGCCCCAATAGCAGGAGTTGATTCGTCTACAATAATACCAAAAGTATTAATAAATTCAAATAAATTTTTCATTAGATTAATATAAATTATTAAAGGGGTACTATCTTAAATTAAGATTGTACTGGTAGCATATTAAATGCATGGAATGGAATAGGACTAGCTACTGCCCATTCTAATGTATTAGCAGTTTGTGCTTCATTATTAAATTCTGAAGTAGAAGTAAAGTATGAAGGTACTAACCAAGGATTATTATTAACAGCTTTACCATTAGCAAAGATATCATAAATAATATAACCAAATAATACTGTAGCTACAACAGAGATTAATGAACCAAAACTAGAAATAGCATTCCATCCTGCAAAAGCATCAGGATAATCTGGTATTCTTCTAGGCATACCAGCTAGACCTAAGAAGTGTTGAGGGAAGAATGTTAAATTAACCCCAACAAATAATGTCCAGAAATGAATTTTTCCTAATAATTCATTATAAGTTAAACCTATGATTTTAGGAGTCCAGAAGTAAAATCCTGCAAATAAGGCGAATACAGCTCCCATTGATAATACATAATGGAAATGAGCTACCACGTAATAAGTGATGTTAATCCCTTTTTAGTATGCAATTAAAAAAATAAATAAATAAATATTCTTTTTAATTATTAAGCAATTTATTAGGGCATGGACTATCTCTTTATTAATTTTAACTATAACTTTTTAAAATTAATACACTGCGTATAGTCTCTACAGATCTTATTTTCACTCTTACTTTAAAAATAAAACCCACGGCATAGCTTACAATAATTGTGGTATAGAATAGCACCAATATTCTTTATTATAAATTTCACCGTTCATAATCCGATAAAATATCGAATTAAGTATTACTTACTAAATATAATTAAAAATCTTAATTATAGTAAGATAATAAGTAATCAAGCAATGTGACACAAGACACGTTTACAAACAAGGATATCTATATATTTTCTTTTTTATCATGTTTATTATGATAAAGATAAAATTTACTATACGATAATTTTTTTTCTCCTATTAAAGGATATTTTTCAAAATGTTCAAAAAGCAGTTTTCTAGATAGAGCATTATATAAATTTAATCTATAATAATCAGAGTCTGATGTATTTCCTTTAAAATTTATTTTTTTATTATCTTTAAGAATTTTATTTTCACTTTGGAAATAAAATTTAATCATGTTTAAGATATGTAATTCATCATTTTGACCTATATTGAAAGAAGATTTTCTAAGAATACCTTTATCATTAAAAACTAAATTGAAGTTACCTTCTGCTTCTATAAAACCAGAAAGCCAAGCCTTAAAATACAAAGGTAAATTAATGTCTTTAGTTTGGTTTAATTTAAATAAAATATCTTTTTTGTCTTTATACATATTTTCTCTATTAGACATAAAATTTTCCACATCTTTATAGAGTAAACAATTTTTAGCAAATTCTAATTGACATTGTTTTCGGACAGTTAGTAGAGGATATCGAGCTAATATCAATAAAACTTTATTTATATCACTTTTATTACTAGCAATCCAAGTGACATATTTATCTTGTCTCTCAATAACAACTCTTCCTCCTATAATTTGTTGTATTTGATTTAACATGTTTTGATTATTTATTTCATTTTTTAAGGCTATAATTATTCTGACTCTTATCGTTTTATTTGAATTATTTAGATTAGTGGTTATAGTACCATCTCCTTCTAGAAGACCCACAAAAAATTGTTCAATATAGTTATTTTTATCTTTTTCTTTTTGATAAACAGTAAGACTATGTAGAAGAAATATATCATAAACGATTTCCTTGTTAATGGAACTATCATGAAGTGCAATATCCATTGAGGCATTAGCTAACACAACTCCGGTTACTCCACCGATTGTGAATAAAGCTAAAAATCCTAAAGTGAATAATAATGGAGTAGTAAATCTTAAACTTCCTCCATATAATGTTGCTCGTGGTTCAGCCTTTTACCATTTCAGGTACAGCATGGCTTATTTTCTCAGTATAAAAATGAATTAAATAAAAACATAAATATTTATACCTTATTTAGCGGTTAAGCTAAAACCCGTCACCGGTGAAACGGACCATTCCTTGTAATATCATATGCCCTTAAATTGAGCACTTAGAATATCATGTGGCGTCTGGCCTCTACGCTTTTACAAAGACAGTTTCCCGTAATTGACTTAGTTCGACGATAGTCTCAATTTAATTGTTAATTCTTAAATTGAGATTTCCCTCGAGTTTGCCACATCAGAATTATATTAAATATTTAGCTTATAATACATAGAAGATAGAAAATAAGGTAATAACTTAGATTTTATTTTTTTAATAGACTTTGCTGAAATATAAATAGTAGGTTGTTTTCTTTGCATATGTATACTACAATCTAAATTAAACTTATGTATTAATATACTTATTATAAATACACACTCTTTAACGGTAAATGATTGTGTTTGTAGAATAATAGCATTTCCACTTTTGGAACCATCACCCATAATCCAATAAGCTAAGAATTCATAATTTATAAATTCATATAAATCTAAAGGTACAATTTTTTTCTTATTTACATAAAACATATTATAAAATTGTGTTAAACAAGGGTAAGATCTAGTATTAAAACAAATACCTTTAAATTCACGATTATTTAATCTTGCTGTCGTTATTATAGGATAAGAAGAACAAAAAGGAATAAATTTAGTAAAAACAAAAAGAACGAATTCAGACTTCTCTATACTTTGTTTAAAAAAAAATCTAGTATTACCTGATTTATTTATTTCTAACCAACCATCAGAAATTAAAAGTCCGCCTAACATTGATCGTAAATGGTGAGGTAAATCCACCATATATCTTACAATAGAGGTAAATTTAGGGTAATTTACTGTACTAGTTAAGTTTGAAGACCATATTACTATATCCTTACATTTATGGTTAGACGGCAAATAATTTCTATTTGACCGAGGAAATCTTTCTAGAAGATTTACAGTATTTTTATTTTTTAATATAATTCTGCTGGTCATATTACCCTTGCTGAAGGAGTATGACAACCAAGAGAAAATTTTAATTCCTGTTGGAACAGCAATAACCATAGTTGCAGCAGTAAAGTAAGCTCTAGTCAAAAGTTTGGACAGTATCTTAGTTTAATCTAAAAATAATTAGAAATCTAAACTTCTTGCGTACTTGTCTCTGAGGATCCTTTACCTGAAATACTTTTTATTTTTATAATACCTTTATCTTCTAAATGTTTACCTTCGGTAATCATAATATAAACTTTTCTGAATTTTAAGTAATGAACATATTTATCAGCAAATAAATTAAATTTATCAAAATAATTAATTAATAATGCTGCTGTTTTATAACCTGTACTTTTATAACACCATATACCTGTATGATATTGAGAAAGATTGCCCATTTTTATTTTTTCATATAAAAGTTTTAAAGGTATAAAATCATTTTGTTTTAAAGAATATTCTAATCTAACACTAAATCCTGTTTTATGAGTTTTACTTTTTGGGATACTAATATGAAAACATCCATCTGCTTGAGTAAAACCTGCTAACCAATAATTATCTAGATTTATAGTATTAGATGGAGGTAATATAGGATAATTAAAATTTTCACTATAATTATGTTTAATTAATTGATCATATTTAGGTTTACTTACTAATTTACCGTTAATTAAGTTTAAAATAATAGATAAACCTTTTTCATGTTTACAGATATATCTAACTGCTTTTTTATTTTTTATTTTATAAACATTTCCATATCCTATTCGTTTTTTTATTAAATAAGCTAATGAAATGTCTTTTTCATTGAAAATTATATGCAATTGTTTATATCCAAACCATCCATCTCCCTCAATTAAACCTGCCAAAAAATAACCTAAATCAGTATCCGAAAGATTAGAATTATGCATAGGTACATGTTCAGATATTTTAGGTAAGTTATAATATTGAGTATAAGTATTTTTTGTACTAGCCGTAGCTTTAGTACTTTGAGTAAAGTTTCCTGCTGATTGTCCTGGCTGAGATTTTAAGCAGATTTTTCCTAACGCATTGAATGCGAGTGGACTGCTTATACAGGAGTTTCCAGCATATAGCAAGATTTTTTCCGTGAACACTAATTTATCCACGTCTAAACCTACTGCGAACATATGGTGACTCCATACTAAGAATCCTAAGATTCCAATAGAGAACATAGCATAAACCATTCCTAAATACAATAATTTTCTAGCTTTTAGCTAGGCTTATTGGACTGTCTCTTTTTCTAATTGTCTAAATTGTTGGTTGCTTCCCACCTTTTTACAAATTGACTAAAACTTATTCCTAGTACCGAATCTTCCGGAGCTTTTAGAGCCCCTATTGACGATAAATAATAAAAATGTTTTACCAAACCAAATTTATTATTTTTGGCTGAGACACAATTATTCCAGTGAAAGTAATTGTCAATTAGGCTAAGAATATCTTGTTTTTTAGAAACTGTCCATTTGAAAGCAGTAGCACTCTTATTAGAAGATCGTACTACTCCTCCATACACAGGTACTAAAATATCTAGTAATTCTCTACCTTTTTGTGAAACAGTGATAAAAACTTGCATTGATTGTTTATTGTAATATACGCTTCCATCTGAATCAAATAATCCTGAAAGATAAGCACTATTATATTCAAGTTTTACTGAGGGTAGAACGTCAATGTTGTAGATATTACATATTTTCGATAATTGTAAATATCTAACAGGGTTTTGAATTAAACCGTTTACATCTTTAATCACTTGTTGTATACCTTGCATATGATGTAATCGAAAACGTATGGCTTTAGCATGTGAACAAGCTTTAACTGACCCTCCATATCGTTGTTTAATTTTATAAAGACAAGCAATATCACGTGGTTCCATGACTACGCTTAATTCTACATACCCTTTTCGAGAGACGTAAAAATTACCATCACCATCAATTAAACCAGCAATCCATTGACGAATTTTTAAATCTTTTTTTTCGTCATTCCCATTATTATGTTCATTTAATTTTGAACATAGACAAGTAGAAAACATACGTACAGTCTCTGAGGTTCCTACTAACATGCTCGTATCTTCAAAGAAAATCACTTGTGCGTTGGTTACCTGCGGATTAGAAAGTACTGAATAGATTATTACTAAAGCGATTACGGAAAATAAAAACCGTATAAGTCGTGTACCTTTAGTACTAAACAGAATATACCTTCCTTCCTGCATATAGTATGTTGCGATATAATAACATCGGGAAAAAATGTTATTACAAGGGCCATTCATAAGAATTGTTTGACCGAATATAGGTTTCCCTGAGAATGTAGATACTATGTGACTAACTATACCAAATCCAGGTATAATTAAAATATAACAAAAAATTTTGGATAAGTAAATAATAAAAAAACAAAAATTTCGTGTTTGCTTTAATAATTTTAATCTTATCACTCAAGAACTTTCGCTCTTGTTAGGACTTTATCTTAATCCATTGTTTCTGAATTATTTCTATTCATTGTTTTTTTTAGATTAATTATTTTTAATAATCCTTTATCTATTAAATGATTTTTATCTTGAATGATGATATATGCTTTTCTCCATTTTAAGTAATTGACATGCTTACTGGAAAGCATATGAAATTTATCAAAATAATTAATCACTTTCTTAGCTGAACCAAAACTAGTAGAATTGTAATAATAAGTATCTTGACTTTTACTATACCCGATATTTCCACCTAAAAAGTTTTTAATTAAAATTAATAAATCATTTCTTTTCTGATCTATTTGAAAATTTAATCTAACTTCAGTTTTGTTATTTCTAGTGATTAATTTAATTTGAAAACTAGCATCAGCATCAGAAAAACCAGCTAACCAATAATTATTTAAATCTAAATCAGAATTACCAGTAAAGTTAGTTAAATTTGTAAAATAAGAATTAGATAATATATTTTTAGTAATTTGATGTAATTTGTTTTCAGATCTAATTTTTCCGTTAATTAAATTAAGAATTTTTAATATTCCTACACGATTACTAATGACTAAAATAATTGCTTTTTTATTTTTAACTTTACGGACATTTCCATATCCTATTTTTTCCTTTATAAAATAAGCTAAAGAAGCATCTAATTCTGAAAATACAATAACTAATTGTGATGCCGAAGAAAAATGACCATCACCATCTATTAAACCAGCTAAATAATGGCCAAAATCTAATTCATTTGCCGGCCTTAAATGTGTAGGTACATGAATAGAAATTTTTTTAAGATTTTCAGAATCATTAGATTTGTGGCGTAAAGTCTCTGAGGTTCTTTCATTAAAGACGTAAGACGTCATTAAAAAATTACCTGCGGATTGACTTCTTTGTTTTAACTTTGTTACTATGACTTTTTTGTAGTTGGAGTATTTAAAACTTAACGAAGTTATTCCCGCATATAGCCACATTACGAAGCTTATATTTTTAACTTCAGGATGACCGAAGAACCAGAAAAGATGTTGATATAAGATAGGATCACCACCTCCTGCTGGATCATAGAAACTAGTATTAAAGTTTCTATCTGTTAATAACATAGTAATTCCCTTCTATGTATTAACTATTATAGGATGTACTATTAAATAGTGTAAAATATAAAGAACAAAACATAATGTCCCTATAATTAATAGTCCTATTACAAGAATATCTACTCTTGATTTAAATAAAACGTATTTAATATATAGTACCGCATATTTATTTTTGACTCTATTTAATAGAAAATCTTTATTAAATAAAATTAATAAATTAAAAAAAAAATAAATTAGTAGTAATACTGTACAAAAAACTAATACAAATAAACCTAAGGTCATGATAGTATGAATATTTTGTAAGGTATCTAAGGGAATGGAATGTTCTACTGGTGCAAATAAATCTTTGAATAAACTTAAGTCCGGTAAATAATTAGAAGTATCGGATTTGCCCATATTGTCAGTATTTACTAAAAAATTAGTATATCTTTCAAAAGGTCCTGATCCAGATTGTCCTCCTCTAAGTCTACCATTAGCCATGTAGAAATTATATTGATTTATCCAGTAATTAGCTCTTGCTTCATCAGATGCTACATCAGCAAGAATATTTCCGACATTTGCTATTGTAAGACCTATAGCTTTACTCATAGGTCTTTTAGCTAATAGTGCTGCGACATTTGCAAAAAGATATCTAATTAATCTAGCCAGATCATTATTTCTCCCTTCACTACTAGATATGTTATTTCCAGTATTATTACCGGACATTTTAAATATTAAGTCAATATCAATGCTATAATTAATAAAACTATTAATAATAATTTCAATTAACAAGCCTACTTGATAAATTAACATCAAAATTAACAATGTGTCCAACATACTAAAATATAATTTACATTTTTTTTTTAAAATTAAAAATAGAACAGGTCCTATTATAAAAGGTTTATAAATAAGTATTAAAATATGGTGTAGAAAATAAAAATATGAATCATTTGGTATTATAGTATAATTTCTCATACTCACTAATACATACCAAAGATAGATATCCATACACCCCCCGCCATTCAAAAAAAGAATTAAAATAAAAACATTTTTATTTTAATTTTTAATTTTTAATTTTTTATTTTAATTTTTTGTTTTGTTGATCTACTAGGCTTTTGCCTTATGACAGCGAAGGTCTCAAGAAATAAATTAATTTCCAGGCAGATACTCTACTTTTCACAAAGTAGTTCGGACTATATCTTATTAATCTAAGTTGTAAAATTGTATTAAATGATCCCAAGTAAATTTAACTCTTTTGTCATTCATTTCCCCTTTAATTTTTTTAATTTCATTAAATACTTCCTCTGATTTATTTTTTGTTTTATATACTTTTTTAAATAAATCTAAGGCAATTAACCAATCAGAGTAATTTAAGAAATTACTAGACCAAAGAGGATATTTTGTTAAATAATTAATTAAATTATCATTACTTTTTATACTTTGAGTTTTAACAGTTAATTCTATAGAATTAGGGCTTACTTTTCTTTGAATAGTAGAAACTTTAACTTCTAAATATTCTGCAATAATATTCATTATTGCTTCATTTGAAATCCCAAATTTATTTTTATTTGATTGAGTTAAACTAAATCTTATTCTAATAGAATTTTTATTTAGAAAGATTGAAAAGGAACCATCAGCATCAATAAAACCAGATAACCAAGCATTTGAATCTATAGGACTAGAATCTAATTGTTTTTTAATGAGATTTAAATCATTATTTTTATTATTTAACCAGTCGATTAATTTGTACAAACAATGAATTTTAGATGTTCTCATATTACCATTTAATAAATTAACTAGTTTTAATACTCCCTCAAAACTATTTATTTCTAATAAATAAGAATTATTTCCTTTCATTCTAGAAAGTGAGCCTGTTCCTAATTCTTTTTGGATTAATTGACATAATGGAAAATCTCTTAAATTAAATACTAAATTTATATTAGGATAATTTAATTTTCCTTTAGGAGAGATATCAGTTTTAGGGACAATAATAGAACCTTTTCCTTCAATTAAGCCTGCTAAATAACAACAAAATGGATTAGAATTTTTATTTAATGTTGAACTTGTTGAATATTTGACCATTGCAATGTTTACAACAGATAATTCCGGCGTGTAGTCTCTGAGGATCCCTATAAGATTCAAATCAAATAGGTTTCCTGCTGATTGTGTTTCTAAATTAAAAAAGTGAAACAGTTTCCAGCATATAGCCGAATTTAGAGCCGGCAGAATACTTTTACCGGCTAAAACAGGTAATGATAATAATAATAAAATGGCAGTTACAAATATTGCCCATACAAATAATGGTAATTTATGTAAACTCATACCATTTGTTCTCATGTTTAATACTGTAGTTATGACCTTTATTTAATTAATTTCTTAATTAAGTGGACTATATCTTCAGCGTTTATAATCTGTATCTTTTTTTGGTTTAAAAAAGAAAAAGAAAAAAGATAAACGGTGTCTAACGTATAGTCTCTGGGGATCCTATTTTAATACTTATGTGCTAATCTTTTCTATTTAGTTTCTGCCTATGGCTTTTTAATAAAATAAAATAAAAAGAAGAGTTCTACCCTTACCCTAATCTTTAGATAAAAGGTAAGATAAGCACAACATAAGTAAAATTTGGTTTCCTGCTGATTGCCTAATCTTTAAGATTTTTACTCTTTTAGAAATATAAATGAGTACTTAAAGCTCTAAGGGTGTTCCAGCATACAGTTAGAAATTTTATATAAATCCCAAATTAACCGATAAGATTATACATATTTAAATATATAACCATGATAACTTTTACCTGTATCTATGTATTTAATCAATGTTGTATGGGTAGCGATAAGGCCTTTACTTCTTAAATGTTCTACACATTTACCAATACTAAAAAACAGCATACTGTTATCATCTTTACCCGAAGTAATAAAATTATTATCTAAACACATTAATACTGATCTACTTAAACTATTTAAAGGTTTATTTTTATTAAATAATTTTCTATCTTTTTCTAACTGTAAAGCTAATGTTATGATAGAGATATCTTTAATTTTAGCATGTAATTCAGCTTCCCTAGTAAAAAGATATTTACCTAAATAATAAGAACCTTTTTTTAAATGTTTAGAAAAAGTAAAATGACTAATATTAAGATTTTTAATAAAATCTATTTGTTGTGTAGAAGAATAATACAATACGGTTTTATCTCTATTATACATAAAAAGAGGTTTAGCATTAGAACCACTAGGATTATTTGCCACTTTGACAGTATTTAAAGTAAAACTAGGATCTAATAAATAATATTGTTCTAATACTATTTCAGATCTAAAATTATAATTATTTACTAAAGGTATAACCTCTAAAGTAAAATGAGATAATTTATCTTTAAATAGTAATGGAATAAATTTACCTATTGGTTTATGTGTGTAATTTAAATAACCAGATAATCTTAGGGCTAATTGTGAAGAGGAACCAACATATTTTTCCCCTGTTATTTTATGTTTAAAAATATAAACACCAGGTATCTGTATTTTACTAGATGGTGAACCAATATTATCTTTAAGAATTTTGTTGGTTTCATTTTTATCTAAATTTTTTATAATTATACTTGGTGCATTAATTAAACTATTTAATATATCTTCAGTTATTGAAATATTACAATAAGCTAAAATTTTATTAATTACTTTAAAATTTACAGGATTTTTACTTTGAATTTGCTCATTTGCTAATATATGAGCATATTCGAGAGGTCCTTTTCTACCTAAAATAATTTTCCAATTTTCTTTATCAAATTTAGTATTAGAGTGACTATTACTAGAAAAGTTAGAAAAATTTGTTAAATTAAAACTTATTGGTTTGTTATTTTTGATTAACAAAAAAGTAAATGACATAAATACATCGTAATTGGAAAGGTTAATGCTTGTTGAATTTATAGCTCCTAATAATGAGGATACTCCTGCTAAGTGTAAACTGAAGATTGCTAAATCTACAGATGCACCAGAGTGAGATTGTATACCAGCTAAAGGAGGATAAACAGTCCAACCTGTCCCAGCTCCATTTTCTACTAAAGAACTTAATAATAATAGAATTAATGAAGGTGGTAATAACCAGAATGAAATATTATTTAATCTTGGAAATGCCATCAATTTTATTAACGGTAGAGCATTTAACTCTGACCTTCTCATTATTACTAATGAGTTTAGACTATGTCATCCTGTGAACGTTACAGGTCGAGCACTCGTGTCCGGTTTATTGTTAGTGTGACTCACCGATTAGTCGTTGAACTTTCTTAAATCAAATACTAGTATATATGTATTACACTGACTTAAGCTTAGCTGCAAATTGTCCAGATTATGGATATCCTTGCAATTCACTCGATTCTCTATCCACTTCTTATAGAGCGATAGAGGACTGTATACTAAAGTATAGTAAAAAGATTAGTAGGATTTTAGGGAATCTAAATGATCCCAATTAAAGTAGGTACGTTTACTGTTCATACCTGATTTAAGAGAAAGGCATAATTCTCGTCCTTCCGGACTGGTATGAGTATTATTCACAATCATATTGTGACAAGTATACCAATCAAGGTAGTTAAGTCGTTTACTACTAAAAAGTGGGTACTTTGTAAAGTATTTAACAATATTTGCCCGTGATTTTGCACTTGAAGCAGAGATGTTGTAATATTCTAGTCCATTATTATGTCTTGAAATACTAAGACTTGTACCTAAGCTTGTTGCAATCGCATTCATGATATCAAAATAAGAAGCGTTTGTAACTGGATCAAACTTACGCTGCTCTACTCGTAATCTAGCACTTACACGATTCTTAATGGAACCAGTACTAGTCTGAGAAACTCGAATATCAAAACTACCATCACTTTCAATAAATCCAGCTAGCCAAGCATTAGATTCTATTAAACTTAAATCAACAGTTTGTAATGGAATACCTAGACCTCTTTTATTATTAATCCAATTAATCATTGAATTAAATTTTTCAATTTTTGGAGTCCGTAAATGACCATTGATTAATCCAATTACTTTTATTAGTCCCGCTATAGATGTAATAGTAAGTACACATGCATTGTTTTCTACCTTATGTCTAATACTACCAGCTATTAAGTTTTGTAGTACTACAACTAAAGGATAATCAACTTCAGAAAAAGTGATTGCAAAGTGCGGTGTGTATTTTTTTCCACTAGGACTTTTAGTCGTAGTAGGTACCCAAAGATGCCCATCTCCTTCCCATAGTCCTGCTAAATAAGATCCTAAATTTGACGGTTTATCTAACGTATTTACAAATCGATTACTATACTTAATACAATCTGGCGCTCCTACTTGAACTGGTAATAAATAGTTACCAAAACCTCCTACTAGAGCAGGCATAACCATAAAGAAGATCATAATAAATGCGTGTGCAGTAATGATCACATTAAATAATTGGTGATCTCCTTGTAAAACTTGCACTCCAGGTGCTGATAGTTCTAATCTAATTAATACAGAAAATGCTGTCCCTATCATACCCGCAAATACTGCAAAAATTAAATAAAGAGTACCTATTTCTTTAGCATTCGTAGAAGATAGCCAAGAATTCATTAATTTATTGAAATTTAAATTAAAAAATAACTAGTTATTTTTTAATTTCCTTGAAACTATCTTCTATTCTTATCAGCTCTTTATTACTTAGATGTTATAATACTAACCATCTAATTGAATTTATATTCAGATTTGATCTTTATCAGAATTGAACTGATACTTGCTTCTTGAAGGGGAGCCGTACGAACCACTATACTAAAAGACCTGATTTTTGTTTTTTTCTTCACATTATTTTTGTTTTTTAGCGAGTAAAGGAATCGAACCTAATCTAACAGGCCATGAAGCTGTCGTGCACACCATTACACTATATCGCTTATATTTAGGGGGAACACTGTCTTGGAAACATACGAACAAAGAGACTCGAACTCTTAAGGAATTACTTCCACTCCTGCTTAAGAGGAGATTGTTTACCAATTTCAACATGTTCGTTAAATCCAAAGATATTATTATTTTATTTTATTAATTAATCATATTTCTTTTAAAGAGTAAAAAAATTACCAAATTTTTTTTTTATTTTAGGTTTCATAAGTTTAATCTTTCTTTTTGTTTATTTTTTATCTTTATATTATTTAAAAATTAAAAAGTATATAGGCGTCAAGAGGAATTGAACCTCTGATAAAAAGTATTAACAGTACTCCGCAATAACCACTCTGCCATGACACCGGAAATCTAACCTTTTTGAGTTAGATGTGTTAGATTTGTTTGTAAGTAAAATAGGTTTTATTTAAAATATACGGTAGGCGCGATTCGAACACGCTATATATCTCCTACCCAAAAGGAGCGACGAGCCAATTTGTCATCTACCGTTATTTTTGTTTTAATTAATTATTAATACATACTCTTTTAGTGAAGTTATTTTTTTATGCAATTAAGATAGATTACTTATAAAAATTTTTATTTTAATTTTTAAATTAAATAAATTTTATTTATTATTAAGAAATGTTAAATATTCTTTCAGTGACGCTTAATTGTTGACTTATAGTTTTATACTACTCTAAGTTAGAAACACTAAGCTTCTTTTTTATTAAAAATAAAAATGATAGATACTTGTTTACATGTGAGAGTTATAAGAGAAAATATTAAAATGATTAATTATTTAATTGACTATATTATTTTTATTTTAATCATTTATATTAAATTATATTTTAATTTTTATATTATTTTTTATATGTTTAGATATTTTATTTAATTACAATATTGTTAATATTTTGTTTATATTTTTTGGTGTGTTTATTTTTATTAATTTAAATTTTATCCTTCTACACATTTATTTATAATAATTATATAAATAATTAAGATTATTTAATATTAGTATTTTATTAATATTTTTTTATATTACTAATAATTAATAATTCAATATTTATAAATAAATTAACAGATAGTGTTATTATCACTACTATAATATTATATCAATTATAATAAGTTTGGTATTTTGATCTTAATCTAAAAATAATTTGTAATTTAGGATATTTAACTTCTAAATTATATTTATATTTATATTTATTAATAAAATAATTACCATATTTATTAAAGAGAAATGAAATAATCATTGAACTTAATAAACTTAAAAACAAAAACAGAATATTAAAAATACAAAGTATGTGTTAATAAATCAAAAGAACTAATAATTTCTATAGTATTATTAAATAATTAAGTATAATTTATTTGAATTATTAATCAGAGAATTAATTATAACCATATATAATATATAATTATTTATTAACAGTGTCTAATATAGGATTCTTTTATTTGATAACAATACCTTAATTATAAATTTATTAATTTTATAATATAATATTGTTATACTAATAAGGTAAAACTATGTATAACTTTATATAAACATAAATACAATAGTATTAAAAAGAAATATTATCATTATTTTAAGTATATATTCTCTAAAACTAACTGTATATAATAGTTATAGTAATCAATTAGTTTATATTCTAATAAAATTTAATATATTTTTAATTGACTACTATTTTTAAGCTCCCAAAATTCATTGAATACTTCTTCTAATTCTTCAATATCAAATTTATTTATTCTTTGCAAAGTTGAAATAGAGCTATATATTTGATCTGTTGTTTTAATTTTAATTGCAAGTAACAGGTATGTGTGATCCTCTAAAGGATTTAAAATTTAACTCTTAAAACCATTAAGGATTAATTTAAGATGAATAGGAGTTAATATAATATAATATAAATTATAATTATAATTATAAATTTATTAAGAATTATTTTTATTTTGTGTCATTTTTGTTTATGTTTTTTTAGGTTAAAAAATAGCCTATTTTGAAAAACTAGTAAATATATGATTTATTATTTACTAGGTATTTGATTTACCAATATTAATTTTGGCTTTGGATAAATATAGGAAATCATAGTTATGATAATTATCTGGTAATTTTGTTATCTACAAGAATAAATAGTCATATAAAGGGGGTAAAAATATTAATAATAAATATTCATATAAGGAGAATATATTAAGAATTATTTAATTACAAAATTTTTAATTTATATATATATTTCACTTTGTAAAATATAGAATCTTTTTGTTAAAATAGACTTTACAATTAAAGAGTAATAATAAAATATAAAGTTGTAATTAATAATTAATAATAAATAGTTAAATTTAAATTGTTAAAGCTAGAAAATTGACATAAATAACAGCTACTAAAGTTATGACTATAAATAAAAAATTCATAAATAGATAATAATTTTGAAGTTTTTGTCTATATTGAATAATTTTAGCTAATTTAGGAAATCTATTTTCTAGATTTAAATAAGTTATAATTTTATTACTATAAATTATACTTATTAATGAAATTACACATAATAGTGTAAAAAAAGCTGCTAATAAATTAGCTAAAGAACCTAATTCATAAAGAGTTAAAGTTTCTAAGAAGTTATAATATTCATTACTTAATTCTTTGATAGAATCAATAAAACTATTCCAATCATCTCTAAATTTAGTTTTATTTTGACTTAAAAGCTCTATTGCTCTATCTAATATGTTTTGACTTGATTTAACTTCAGCACTGAAATTTTTAGCGTGATTAATGAACTCGTCTTCACTCTTAACATTATTCAAACTTTCTGCTTTGTGTTCCATTTTTAACTGATTTTCTTCTAATTTACTAGAAATGGTTTCTAATTCACGTAAATCAGCTTCATTTTTTAAATTTTCCATTTTTTGTTGATTTAGTTCTTTTTCCTGTTCCATAGATTTTATAGTTAATGGATAAATTTCATTTCTTAGATTAGAGTCTTTCATACTTTTGTAATAACTGTCTATATTAATTCAAGTGGCAAACTGCTGTTAAAAGTTTACCACATTTTTTTTGTTTGTTTTTAATTTAAAATTTCCATAAAATAAAATAAAATAAAAATTTAATAATAAATAATTAAAAAAGAGGGGCTAACCTAAATCTACAAGAATTCCTCAAATATTCCAGTATAATGAAGAAAATACCATTAATGACGGTTATATTATAGCTATGAGTCACAGTATATAATAGTTAAAGTGTAATACCGTAAAGGGGGGATATAATAATGTATTATAACATAATATAAAATAATATAAATAACATAACATAGCATTATGTTAAATTAAAAAAGTTTATTTAAAATAATATAAAATAACACTAAATTATATAATATTAAATTAAATTAAATTATATTAAATTATATTATATTAAATTAAGTAATATTAAATAATATAAAATTATATTAAATTATATTAAATTAAATTATATTAAATTATATTATATTAAATTATATTATATTTTAGTATTTGTTTCAGTAGCTAAATCCATAAATGTATTTTCTAAGATACCAATAGCAGGTACTATTACTAAGAACCATGCAAAATAGAAAGCTGTAGCTATTTGTCCAATAGTTACATAAGGTTCAGTAGGATGTTGAGAACCAATCCACATTAAGATAATAAAATCTACTACAAATAACCAGAAAGCAAATTTCATAAATGGTTTAAATTGATTTCCTCTAACTCTAGATAAATCAGTATAAGGTAATACTAATAATATTAATAATGATCCAAACATTGCTATTACTCCTAATAATTTATTAGGTATTGATCTTAATATTGCATAGAAAGGTAATAAATACCATTCAGGTACAATAGAAGCAGGTGTTTGCATAGGATTAGCTGGAATATAGTTATCACTATGTCCTAAAAAATTAGGATAGTAGAATACCATAATACTTAAAACTAAAAAGAAAAAGAATATAGTCACTAAATCTTTAAATGTAAAGTATGGATGCATTGAATATCTATCTCCACTTGATCCTATACCATTAGGATTATTTGATCCATGTGTATGTAAAGCTAATAAATGAGCTACAGCTAAAGCTGCTAATAAGAAAGGTAATAAGTAATGTAATGAAAAGAATCTATTTAATGTCGCATTACTTACACTAAATCCTCCCCAAATTAATTCAACTAAATCTTGTCCAAATACAGGAATAGCACTTAATAAATTTGTAATTACTGTTGCCAAATCTTAAATCTATCTTTTGTTTAATCAAGAAACAGAATAGACTATGTACTCTCTAAATCTACGATAAGATCATAGATCGATAAAAATATCCTTAGAAAGCCTTGTAATAATAAATAAATATTATAAAGATCCCGACTGTACATTAAGCATCATTTCAGATACCTACCAATGGGCCAGTCTGTAGCGATTCTGTGTAGAAC